TTTCGACTTCTTCCAGAAATGCAAGACTTCTGGACGCCTCGCGGAGGATTCGAACCTCCGTCTTCTGCAGTACTATATTTTTAGTCTAGTGTGCTTACCTTTCTCTCGAGGCAGGAGAACGTAGTAGAGTTACGTTCACCATTTCAATTCTACAGATATATATATATGCTTGTCAACCGTGCTGAACTGAATTTTCATTTATTCTTTCCCAAACTTATCAACTAGAAGACTTCATTCAGGTTTAAGGAAAGCCCCTGGACCTTTTTCATTACTCATCGTTTCTTCATGGGGTGGTAAAGTTTACCTTAGATCCTGACGATAGCTGAGGGTTCGAATCCCTCCTCGCCCACAATCAATCATCCCTACTTTTATAAGGGGTGATCGATTCTACTCTCTTACAGAGAATTTTCTCACGATCTAACAAGCCCACGTCTCTCTCGCGAGCAAATCTTTTATTCATTATCAGAATAATGATACCATAGGAAGAAACAAAAAAGAAGGGCATTTTTTCCGCCTAGATACTTAACTTAAATGGAGTAGCATGGGTTGTTACTGCACAACCCCAATTGTGCGTCGTGCGGAAATACTTATATCTCCTCCGGAATAGACGAATGATCATTTTCCTAGCAAGTGATTCTGGGTGCGGAAAGACAAATACAAGCTAGATAGGAGAATGTCAGGATCAATTCCCGAAGAAGATATAATTATTTCATTATGAGTTGCAGAAACAGACTGGTTGGGACAATAGAACCGGCTTTTAATACAAATCATTTGAAAATAAATTTCGTGTCACAACTTGAAATGAGTCTAAAATAAGGTATTCTGTGTGATCCCGATAATGGGATCTATTAATATACCCGATAGGATTGATGCTAGTGCACGAATAATCATAGCTATTTCGATAGAACCTTTCGAAATTGAAGTTGATGAAGAAACTAATGAATTTTGTATATAAATTGTGGATGTGTTGCTCCTCTCATTCTTCCCAGTGAACATTAATTTAATTATTTTTAGATAATAATATATAGAAATGACACTTGTGACGAGCGCTATCGGAACTGATGGGTACGAACCGGCTTTCCATCCATGCCAAAAGAGATAGAGTTTACCAAAAAAACCGGATGGTGGAGGGATACCCCCTAGGGATGGTGAACGTAGAACCGGAGAGAATGTTAGAACAGGATCCTTCATGTATAATCCCGCATAATCCCTAATATTATCAGTTCCGGTTCGTAAACCAAATGAAGTGATACGAGCAAAAGTTCCTAGATTCATGAGTATATGAATGAACGTATAAGTTATCATACTTGCATAACCATTCTCGGGGTCTGCAGCAAGTATTCCAATCATAATATATCCAATTTGGCTTATAGAAGAATATGCTAGCATACGTTTCATGCTTATTTGAGTAACGGCAATTAAATTTCCTAATATCATGCTAAGAGTAGCTAATACTCCTAAAGCAATATGCCATTCACTGGATAAATATGGGAAAATAATACCGAAGAGTCGTGTAGATAAAGCTAGAGCTGCTACTTTAGAGGTAACAGAAAAAAAAGCAACGACTGGTGTAGGAGAGTTAGAGTCGAAAAGAAGATTTTCGATCTTCCCGCTCATTCAGAACCGTGCATGAAATTCTTACTTCACACGGCTCCTGGTTCATAAGAGATTTCTAACTAGTATTGCTCCTAGAACCTTCCTCGTGTATGTTTCAAGTCCATTTTTCCTTGAATAATTCATAATCATTCAATATGAGTACTAATTGTTAACTTCTCGAGGAATCCTTCATCATTTGTTTAGATTACCCACCAGTAGTTTCGTTTCGGATTCTTTCTTGCTTGTTTGTTCCTATTCATTTGAAAGATATATTTCATATTTGTAGCCGTCACAATATAATATTGATGTAAATCCAATTGATTGGTTGATTGGCATCCATGGCTGAACGGTTAAAGCACCCAACTCATAATTGGCGAATTCACAGGTTCAACTCCTGTTGGATGCAAACGAAAAAGAAACGAGTGAAAAGAAAGAAAGACTGGGTAACTAGGTCCTGTAGCTAAAAAAAAAAACTTGAATTGAACATTTTTTCTTTTATGGTGACAAATAGATTAATAAACTATACAGGAACTATGGAAAAAAAGATTAATAGAATAATTAGTTATTAACTAAGTTAAGTATGGTATGGAAAAACATAAGTTGTCACTTATCTGAAAGGATAAAAAGAGGGACAAAAAAAGATACTATGGATAAATTAAAAAATCAGGTACTTACTGAAAAATCTATTCGTCTATTGCAACAAAACCAATACACTTTTGACGTAAACCCAGAATTGACTAAAAGTGAAATGAAAGATTGGATTGAACAATTTTTCGACGTTAAAGTGAAGGGTATGAATAGTCGTTGACTACCGGGTAGAAGGAAGAGACGAAAAGGCAATAAATCGGGATTTTCGGGTTCCGTACGTCACAAAAGAATGATTGTTACACTTGGAAATAATTATTCTATCCCACTATTTTTAAACCAATAATCTTTTTTACCACCTATTAAACTAGACCGACATTGCATAAGAAGAGGAAGAAGAAGTATGGCTATATGACTGTATAAGGCCTATACCCCCGGCACACGCAACCGGGCCATTTTACGTTTTGGAGAGGCAACAAAGTCCGAGCCCCAGAAACAGTTAACCTATCGTAAGATATCTAGAAACGGACGTAATAATAGGGGAATTGTTACTAGTAGACACAGAGGGGGCGGTCACAAACGTTTATATCGTAGAATTGACTTTCGACGGGACAAGGTAAGCATTATTGGGAGAGTAGCAAGTATTGAGTATGACCCCAACCGCAATGCATATATCTGTTTAATCAATTACATAGATGGTGAAAAGAGATATATTTTGCACGCACGGGGAATAGGGGTTGGAGATGTTGTAACATCTGGCCCTGAAGCATCTGTTTCAAATGGAAATGCCCTACCTCTGAGTGCGATTTGAATATTTGATTTACGTATTCGAAAACTAATCGATTGGGTCGGAGGCTGGGCCCACGAACCTAGCACTAATTCAAGATTATTGAATCTTTTGGAATAAACCTCATTGGGGCAACTAAGGAGGAACAGTAGCGGGTGATAAAGTCTAATAGCTTTTAAATACCTATTAACTTGCAAAGGTAGGATAATACGGAGACAGATAAATAATCTTAAGCTTGAAAAAACGAGTAAAGGGGCACTCTTTGTTCATATTCAATGTGGACGAGATACGGGTAACTCACGACATTCGATGTGACGGTCAGAGGCAGTATCGAAACTATAAAGTGAAATAGAGGTAAGAAACCTTTTGTCGCACGAAAATCTGTTTAAATTAATGCGAAAGATAGATATTTCCTAAGTTATCCATAACATTGAATAATGTTAACGTGAATCAGTAAAGTCATCAATTCTGTTGCTGAATTATTGAGAGGGAGCCAGGTGCAGGCGAGGAAGCCGAGGGTATAAATAGGGCCTGGAATTTATTTTTTGTTTTTCAAAAACGTCGATTCTATTTGGTACTATCGGGACCTAGCAACAACGCTCAGCAACAGCGAAAAAGTCTCGTTTTTTATATCCGGAAAGCTGTATGCCTTGAAAGAGGCTTGTACAGTTTGGGAAGAGATCTCGCCCAATCGTTTTCCATTCATTATGGGAGAGTTAGAGGGGGGTGGGTCTACTCCAACCAAGATACCTTTGGGTACCACTATACATAATATAGAAATGAAACCTGGGAAAGGTGGATAATTAGTTAGAGCAGCTGGTGCGGTAGCAAAAATAGTTGCAAAAGAGGGTCAGTTGGCTACACTGAGACTACCTTCCGGTGAAATTCGTTTAATATCCCAAAATTGTTTAGCAAGTGTGGGACGAGTTGGAAACGTTGATACTAACAATGAGGGCTCGGGAAAAGCTGGATCTAAACGCTGGTTAGGGAAACGCCCCAAGGTAAGAGGTGCAGCTACGAACCCCGTGGATCATCCACACGGGGGGGGAGAAGGCAGGACATCAATTGGCAGGAAGAAGCCATTAACTCCTTGGGGATATGTTGCACTTGGGAAGAGAAGTCGGAAGAGTAAAAAATATAGTAATCCACTTATACTTCGTCGACGCAAGAGTCATTGATAAATAGGGATATTAAGTAGGAGGGTAATTGGCCACGGCACGTTCATCAAAGAAAGGTCCTTTTGTAGCCAATCATTCAATACGAGAAATTGAAAATCTTAATGTACGGAGAGAAAAGAAGTTAGTAATAACCCGGTCTCGTGCCTCTGCAATAGTCCCTAGCATGATTGGTCATACCATTGCTGTTCACAACGGACGGGAGCATCTACCAATTTATGTAACTGATCGTATGGTGGGTCACAAACTAGGAGAATTTGTATCCACTCGAAATTTTCGGGGACACGCCAAAAGTGATAAAGGGTCTCGTCGATGATTAGGAAATCATATCTCATGGAAAACGAAAATAAATCAAAAGTAGGAGCGCAAGCTTTAGCAAGAAATATCCGTATGTCAGCTACTAAAATACGGCGGATTATTGATCGAATCCAGGGTTGTTCATACGAAGAAGCACTTGTATCACTTGAATTTATGCCTCACAAAGCATGTTACCTCGTATCACAATTAGTTCTTTCCGCGGCTGCAAACGCTAGTACTAATCTTGGATTAAGTAAATCCAATTTGTTCATTAGTGAGGCCTGGGTGGACAATGCTACTTATTTAAAAAGGTTTCGTCCTCGGTCTCAAGGCCGTGGTTACCCGATAAGGAAACCCACCTGTCAAATAACAATTAGATTAAATTCGAGGTTGATTGAAAAGATAAATAAAGAGTAGATAAAGTGATCAGTTTTGAGGACGTATTGGGAGATAGAGGAATATCAAATAAAGACTAATCTAATATTGAGTCGGGGAAGTATATATATGGGGCGAAAGATTCATCCACTCGGTTTTCGACTCGGTGTAAATTAGAAGCATTATTCTTACCGGTTCGCACAGATGGAAGATTATCCAAAATATCTTGAAGAAGATAGAAAAATACGCACCTCCATTGAGAGGTATGTAGAAAAACACGTGAAGGATTCTTCAAATTATGGCGGGATTGGGCATATAGAGATTCAGCGAAAGACGGATCCCATTCGGATTGAGATACATACAGGATTTCCCGATCTACTCATTGAGGAGCAGAGTCTAGGAATTGATCAAATAAAAAGCGATATAGAAAATATGTTAGGTCTCGGGAATCGAAAGCTTCGAATAACCCTGAATAATGTTGCTCAACCATATGGGGAACCAAAAATCCTAGCGGAACATGTTGCTTCACAGTCAAAAAATAGGGTTGCTTTTCGAAGGACTATGAAGAGAGCTATCGAATTGGTTGGAAGAACCAGTAATAAAGGTATTAAGATACAAATAGCCGGACGTCTCAATGGTAGTGAAATGGCTCGAGTCGAGTGGGCCAGGGAGGGTAGAGTTCCTCTCCAGACTATTAGGGCCCGTATAAATTATTGCTACCATCCGGCCCAAACGATTCATGGGGTTTTAGGCATAAAGATTTGGATATTTAGGGATACTGAATGATTCCTTCCATAGGAAGTGAAACTATTTGAGAAATATTGGCGGAATCCACGACAGCTTCATTCTATTCCAATTCTAACAATCTACACTCACTTTTTTCTTTCAAATAAAAAAAAAATTGCTATGCTTAGTGTGCGACCCGTTCAAATAAAAGCTCTTTCCCCATAATGAAAACTGATTAATTGGTCAACGATCTCCGGGGTCAAGTACTGGAATGAATGCCAGACACGGAACAGAATCGTATCGATGCAAAGTCTGTATCCACGGTAGAATTTTTTTTCTAGCGAAGCCGGAAGTGATATCAATTTATGGGTACTATAAAGAAAAACCGAGATAATCTGATCTTCTTTCAAAATCGTATGGTTAACCATTCAACCCCCAAAAAGCATTGTGATGTAGCATAATCTATCAGAATTATCGCGGTGTTAAAATAAAGCTTCGAGTCAGTTAGCACTAACAAAAATGACTCAATAAAAGTGAGACTGAGGGAGGCTCCGTTGCAGGGGGGGAACCCAAACGTTTGCTTGAAGAGACCAGACGAACGATGAGACTTCCGGATTGGTTTCAGCCGATAAATAAATGCCGACGATTCGATTTGGTAGATGGGGTGGCGAAAGAAGCCCAAGCTTCGTTGAATCGAAGTGGAAAATAGATAATTCGAAAAAGAAGAAGAGATCGAGCTCATTTTCGCCCGTGGGTTCAATACCAAACGATATATGAACTGTTGGAACTGGATGAAATAGAGAGATTCAATGAAGATAAAAACCAATCTAGAAGTTCTTTCAGCTAGCAATCGATAGGTCTACGAGGCAAAGAGAAGCGGTATTGAATTTATGAGGAGCCGGTTGAGGGGAAACCCCCATGTCCGGTTTTGTATCAGAGATGGAAAGATTCTATTGCCATCGACTGTAACCCCAAACGAACCAAATTTCGTAAGCAACATAGAGGACGATTAAAGGGAATCTCTAATCGCGGTAATACTGTTTCTTTTGGAAAATTTGCTCTACAGGCTCTAGAACCTGCATGGGTTACAGCTAGACAAATAGAAGCGGGAAGGAGAGCGATAACACGTTATGCCCGTCGGGGTGGAAAGTTATGGATACGCATCTTCCCTGATAAACCAATCACTATGAGACCCGCTGAAACACGTATGGGATCGGGCAAAGGATCTCCAGAATATTGGGTATCCGTAGTTAGACCAGGCCGAATAATTTATGAACTAAGTGGAGTATCGGAAGATGTAGCCAGAGCTGCTATGGGGATGGCTGCCCACAAGATGCCTATACCTACCCGAATAGTGACCACCATGGAATCGTGATACTTGAAGAGGGAAGAAAAGAGGGAAGAATCAGATTACTGTTCAATGCGGGACGTGGTACTAATTAATTGATAATTTTTCTATTTACGTCTCGAAGATACAGAAGTGCAAACACTCATAATGTCATTATTATTATTATCTGCTACGATGATAATAAGCATCCACAAAAATAATAATCAAACAACTTAGAAATAGTAGTAATCGTAATGATAGTAATATCCATAATTATCATTACGATTGTAACTAGAGTGACCGTTGGTATTACTGTTGCTGCTGTTTGTTGCAACACCAATAATCTATCGATTCGCCGACGCATACATGGGTAGCGTGATGAAGCTAATTCGGATATAGATACATAAAAAACCTATCATCTTTCCTGATTAATAAATGATTCAAACTCAAAGTTATTCAGATGTGGCAGACAATAGCGGAGCCCGGAAACCAATGTGTATTCGAGTGCTAGGGACCGGGAACCGTAGATATGCGGATACGGGTGACACTATTATAGCCGTGATCAAGGAAGCGGTACCCAATATGTCTATGAAAAGATCAGAAGTGGTTAGAGTAGTGGCAGCGTGCACCCGTAAAGAGATGAAACGAGATAATGGTATGATTCTTAGATTTGATGACAACGCGGCGGTTGTTATCAACCAGGAAGGGAATCCTAGAGGAACCAGGATCTTCGGTCCAGTAGCTAGGGAATCAAGAGAATATAATTTTGCTAGAATAGTCTCGTTAGCCCCCGAGGTGTCGCAGTAATTGGGGAGTAGAATGAATGAAAATCGTCGATTGCTGCTTCGACTATATATTTCATAGAACATATAGAATATGTTCAATGATCTGATACATTTGAGTGTCACAAATAAACAGGATCTAGTCTAGTAGAAGATAGAGAAAAAAATTGTTATAGAAACGAATAGACATGACAGAACTTTTTTTATAGCCCAATCTCACTATGTTTGACAAAAAAATTAGGAATCATTCTAATATTAATAATTACTGATTTATATTTCATGAATAACGATACCATTTCTACCATGATTACTACCACACGAAACGCTAATACGCGAAGGAAGGTTACGATTCGGATACCTGCTACTAAACTGACTAGGTGTATTGGACGAATCCTATTGGAGGAGGGTTTTGTAAAAAATATTGCAGAACATAAGGAAAATATGAAAGAGTTTCTGGATGTGAGTCTGAAACATTAAGGTAAGAAGAGAGAGCCGTATATTACAACTATTAAACGTATTAGCAAGCCCGGCTTGAGAATCTATTCTGATCATCGGAAAATCCCAAAAATATTGGGCGGTATGGGAATTGTAATTCCACCAACATCCGACGGACTTGTGACAGATCGGGAGGCTCGACGAAGAAAAATTGGGGGGGAAATCTTATGCCACGTTTGGTGATTCATGAACTTATCCTTTAAACAGACAATTACTTACTGTGGAAACTTTTGGGTATATTGGATATTAGCAGTAGTAAACGAATCAGTAATATCCTAAACGAGATCCGTTAATAATATGGGAGGTTTATCTCTCTCGAATGATTAAGAAACAGAATCTTATTGACATGGAGGGTACAGTTACAGAATCACTTCCCAATGCCATGTTTTGAGTGTGTTCAGATAATGGATGCCAAGTCTCGACTCATATATCGGGAAAGATCTGACGTAATTACATAAGAATATTGCCAGGAGATAGGGTAAGGGTTGAATCAAGTCCTTATGATCTTACCAAAGGATGTACCACTTACCGTCTCAGAAATAGGCCGACAAACGGCAGTCAATAGATTTTTTTGCTATTGCTACTACTTCCAAGTACAAATAACTTGTTTGTTCATAATTGTTTTTACAATATGACTAATAACAAAAATCAAAAGGGAGGAGAACGCCTGTCGAATCTCGGGATAGATTTACCCAATTAAATTAAGGTTATAGCTACGAAAATTCGTGCTTCCATTCGTAAAATATGTGAGAAATGTCGACCGATTCGTAGACGTAGACGAATAATGGTAATCTGTTGCAACCCGAAGCATAAGCAGAGGCAAGGATAGTAAAAATAATCGCGGGATGGAGACAAATATAAATTAATCATAGCCTGTCCATTATGAACAATCAATCAACTATGTCAAAAACTTTGAGAAAGGTTCATTTCCGTAAAGGTAAGCGCGGAGTACAAAAAGGGGTTATTCACATTCAAGCAAGTTTTAATAATACCATTATTACTGTTACGGATGTTCGAGGATAAGTTGTTCTTCGGTGTTCTGCCGGTGCTTGCGGATTCAAGGGTACGCGTAAAAGTACACCATTTGCTGCCCAAGCAGCAGCAGAAAATGCTATCCGCGCATCGGTGGATCGGGGTATGAAACAGGCAGAAGTTATGATGAGCGGACCCGGTCCAGGGAGAGACACCGCTTTACGGGCTATTCGCAGAAGCGGTATAATTCTTAGTTTCGTACGCGATGTGACCCCCATGCCGTATAATGGATGTAGACCCCCCAGAAAGAGACGTGTCTAACTATTAGTTATTACTAGTTGTATTAAATGAAGAGGGACTTCTTTATGCTTAAGGATGAAACTTCGATCTCTACCCACGTAATTCAATGGAAATGTGTCGAATCCAAGACAGAAAGTAAGCGTCTTCATCACGGTCGCTCCGTTATATCCCCCTTCAAGAGAGGCCAAGTCAGTACTGTGGGAATTGCTATGCGTAGAGCTTCGCTAGAAGAAGTCGGAGGAGCAAGCATAACGTGTGCAAAATTTGAGGGAGTGGTGCATGAGTATTCTACAATAACGGGTATTTAAGAGACAATACATGATATTTCAGTCAATCTAAAAGAAACTGCACCTAGAAGCGACTATAACGATTGTAAAAAAGCAGTTTTGTCCGTAACTGGTCCCAAAAGAGTAACTGCTGGTGACATATCGCTACCGCCCTCTGTCAAAATGATTGATGATTCCCAATATGTAGTTACTATTACCCAACCAATATCTGTAAATATCGAATCAAGGATTGAAAGGGATTGCGGATATCGTATAGAAGATTTAAATGGATACAGAGATGGAGAATTTCCCGTTGATGCTGTACCTATGCCTGTCCGAAACGTGAATTATAGTGTCCATCCATTTGGAAGTGGTAGAGAGATGCGAGAGATATCATTCATTGAAATATGGACTAACGGTAGTCCGACTCCAAACGAAGCGCTTTGCGAAGCTTCTAAAAATCTCATAGACTTATTGATTCCTTTCATGCACATGAAACAAGAAGATGTTCCTCATTTTGAGGATAATCAAGATTCTTCCGACTTAACGAGATTATCTTCGCAATTGAGTGGTGTGGATGAATCAAAGGGGGAAGCTCTTAGAAATACATTCATTGATCAACTAGAATTACCTGCTAGAGCTTTTAATTGTCTCAAACGGGCCGAGATACACACAATCACTGATTTACTTAATTATAGCCGAGAGGATTTACTAAAAATAAAAAGTTTTGGAAAAAAATCTGTAGATCAGGTTTCGAAAGCTTTATGGGAACGTTTCGCCGCAGAGTTACCCAGTAACAATCCACGTGTGGATTAAGATAAGTAAGCAGTAGATTAAAAATCATCTTATTTATAAGTCAATCCATCGATTGTATGCTGCATCTTTTTCTTTCTCAATAACATTGAGAAAACGGAAGTGACTGGGTAATCAATATTTGTGGTATAGACAAAAGAGAGAAGGGAATTTAATTAATTAAAAAAAAAAAAAGCAGGAAATTAGAATAGTGATTATTAGTCATCGTGTAGTAAACGAGAAGATTTAATTATCTAAAATAATTTGGGATTTTTGATCCAAACATAAACAAGTCTAGGGAGATATTGTATCGTAACAATTACTCCCTAGACTAAGTATGTATGTGTTTCAAGTTCGTAGAAAAACAACCAAATTGATTTTAAAATAGTCCCAAAGTTAAAGATCCATCAATGGGTAAAGTTGCCCCAATGCCTGACCGAATAGCGACCGCGGTACCAATTGCAAAAACTGTTGTAGCTACTGGACGTCGGAATGGATTCTGAAATTTATTGACATTTTCGAGGAAAGGGACGGTCAACGAACCTGCGGGTACTGACGCCATCAGAAGGACACCTAATAATTTATTGGGGACTGTACGGAGTATTTGGAATACAGGAAAGAAGTACCACTCAGGTAATATCTCCAAAGGAGTTGCAAAAGGGTTTGCTGGTTCACCAATCATTGATGGTTCTGAAACTGCCAAACCTACAGTACATGCAATGGTTCCTAAGATTACCACAGGAGATATATATAAAAGGTCATTGGGCCAAGCAGGTTCTCCATAATGATTATGTCCCATACCCTTAGCTAATTTCGCTCTCGAAACAGGATCATTCAGGTCAGGTTTCTTTGTTATTGGGATGGACCTCTTACTCCCCCATAAGAATCGAACATGAGAATTTCTTCTCATACGGCTCGAGCAGATCCTTAGGCATCTTACTCCACAGTAAAATAGTTGGTAGACAAAAAAAAGGAAGGAACACGGCGAAGAGTTATTCCGCGGAGTGGCTTATCACCCGAATCAGCCTAATAACTTGATCACGAAGCTTCTTGGATTATCTCGTATCCCATACATTACGTATCGTGTCGCTGCTAATAGATCCGAGACGCTCGCGAACTACTACCAGTATAGGATCTTAACTTGTTATGACTTCGGCTATATCTCTCTTTAGATCGTTTTTTTACCCCGACGGTTGTTCCTGCGGATAAAAGTATTGGATGCAAGGGAAATGGATGCGTCCTAAAAACCATATGTTATAAAACTTCACACTACCCCGATTGGGTATAGAGAGAGGGTTTAACGGAGCCTCGCAAAGTATTTAGTTTGATCATGGGGAGAATTCTACAAAGAACTTTCTTGGCTTGAGAAGAAGAACCCTACGTCCAAGTTTCGATTCCTGATACTAAGATTAGGAAAAGTTGGGAAAGAGACACATCTTCGGTTGCAGCAGCATTCTATTCAATATCTGCATAGCCTACGCGTTTTGAGACAAGTCACACACTCCCGTAATCCAATCTTTTCCCCTTAATGCTTCAATCTTTTTATCCCGATAGTCCGAGACAAGAACTCAACCCGCTAGATAACTTTTCATCTGCTTCAATGGGAGGCACCAGCGGCAATGGAATAATAACCCTTAAAAAAAAAAAATTAGAGATTAAGGTCCTGTGATGATGCAGGGATCAGTATCTTTCACCCTTGAACCATAAATCATGAAGGACCCGGAATGCCTTGTTTACGGATCATTGAGAAGTGCATTGGCATAGAAACAGCAGTAAGGAGCGGCGATACGAAAGTATGTAAACTGTAAAAACGAGTTAATGTAGATTGACCTACACTGACACTTCCTCGTAATAGCTCTACTAATGAAGATCCTATTAGAGGAATGGCCTCGGGTACACCGGTTACTATCTTAACTGCCCGATAACCAATTTGATCCCAGGGTAAGGAATATCCAGTTACACCGAAAGACACAGTTAATACAGCTAGAATTACACCAGTAACCCAAGTTAATTCGCGAGGTTTCTTAAATCCTCCGGTGAGATAGACACGAAATACATGCGGAATCATCATTAGGACCATCATACTTGCTGACCATCGATGAACGGATCGGATTAGCCATCCAAAATTCACTTCAGTCATTATATATTGAACCGAAGAAAAAGCTTCCGTAACAGTCGGGCGGTAATGAAAGGTCGTAGCAAAACCGGTGGCTACCTGGACCGAAAAGCGGGTCAACGTGATTCCCCCCAAACAATAGAATATGTTCACGTGAGGAGGAACATATTTACTAGTAATATCATCAGCAATTGCCTGAATTTCGAGACGCTCTTCAAACCAATCATATACTTTAGCGGGATGGGTAAGCCTTTCCAACTCCCCCTTCGTAAACTGTACATGAGGATTTGCTCTCATACAGCTTCAACAAAAATGTTTGAGTAACCGTCCATTCGATTAGTAGTCACTTGACGGGGAGAAAAAATGGAATAATATCCTCGACACCTTTTGGTTTATGAGATAAAAGAAACAGTGACTTAGCCGTTGGAAACCTCGGGAATACATTTTGCCTCAATCTCATGTTAGCTTTTAATCATCATTCACAAAAGGAATAAATATTATTAGCATCTTGGGAAATCTTTTCATCTTATCGAAGGATTTATCTCTAAAAAACTGGGATAAATAAATGAATAGAGATTGCCTCGTTCCAATCTGATTGTTTGAATATCTACGAACCTTGGATCTCTACTATACCCCGATAAATCCTTTTATTGGTAGGTAATAAAGCCTAATGGGCAGCAACTCTTCTACCACCCTGCGGATATGCGGAACAATACATATTTTGTATGACTATGGTCGTCCTTCCTTATGGAATCTAGTAGATAGTCGATTAAGAAGTACTTCATTTTTCTGATAGTTCCCTTATCAAACATCCAGTTCTTGTACTTAGTATCGAGTAACCATCTTGTCACGAAGTTTGAGTAGTAGATTAGTGCGAATTAATCATAGTTCGAGTCTTATCAATCAATATCCAGTTTCTCGCGCTTTGGGTGCTAATCATTCGACTGCTACCTAGCAAGATAATACTATTTTGTTCAAATGAAAAATAGATTGTCTATTTGTTGAACCAGATTGGTTGCGACGAATCACACACCCGTATTATCAAAATCTTTGAGGTAAAAATTTGCGCAATTTAACTACCTTTTACCTTTTTGGTTTCTGAAAAGTCCTTGTTTGCGAACCCCTAGCTGTTGTAGCAGCGGAGTTCGCCGTACCAACTCAATCTTTTTTCTTTTACCAACTTATCGGAATACCGTCCAATAAAACGGATGAGTTATAAATTTCTAGAATAGTAACTAAGAATATTGCAAATAAAGCCATAAAAAATCCCATTAGAGGGGTAGTGCCCCAACCAGGAGCAACTTTTCCGTATTCTGAGTTAAGCGGCTTTAAAATCATTCCTAAAAGACTGATTCTGGGTTTACCCTTAGGGGTATCATCAATAACTTTTGTAGCCATAGAGCCTATTCAATTGATTGAAATTTGCTGACTTTGTATACTATTATATCGGATAAGAACTAATATTTCTTGGGTTACATAGCAACGGAAACTGCAACTTCGGTCGCTATCTCTATATCCTGTTCACCCGTTAGCTTTACCGGTCACGCTTCGTATACCGCTTTCGGTCAACCCTCTGAGGAACTCAGAGACCCTTTCGAGGAACATGAAGATTAGTTAGACTGAGAGACCTTCCCGGAACAGTAAAGGAAGGTCTCTGATTAGTTCTATCTCCCTTCTCATAATCTCGCTTATGCAACGAAAATGGTTAAGGAAGGATCGTTACTTTCCCTTGTTAGGGACTTTGGGTGGTTCTCGGAAGAAAATGGCGAAGAATATTATACCTGAAGTGGCTACCAATAAAAATGTATAAACCAGTGCTTCCATGGATTCGACCGTAGAGTAGTATTTTGAAGATATCTTTCATACTAATTAGAATAATTTACTATTTCCTTCAATTTTTTTTTTTTGATGGAGAGTGCTTCTGTTTCGACGGGGTGTAATCCCATCAGTAGCTAAAAATGAAACCCTCTTGGAATCCTGTCCCAATAAATCGGAAAAAGACCTTTCAAACAGCCTGTCTCTTAGTACTTGGATCCCCCAACTTTTGGAATGCTCCGAATTCAACTTGAGCGTCTAGATCGGGATCAATACCAGCAAACACGTCTCTGAATAAAGTTCTTGCACCGTGCCAGATGTGACCAAAGAAAAAAATGAGAGCGAATGTGGCGTGACCGAAAGTGAACCACCCCCGTGGGCTACTTCTAAAAACACCGTCTGATTTCAGGGTGGCACGATCAAATTCAAAGATCTCACCCGATTGAGCACGTCTAGCATATTTTTTTACCGTAGCAGGATCGCTAAAGCTAGCACCATCTAGTTCACCACCATAAAACTCTACAGTTACACCTACCTGCTCAACACTGTATTTCGATTCCGCTCGTCTGAATGGAACATCGGCTCTTACGATACCCTCACCATCTACTAAGACTACCGGGAATGTTTCGAAGAAGGTGGGCATACGGCGTACAAACAGCTCATGACCTTCTTTATCCTTAAATACAGCGTGACCTAACCAACCAACAGCTATCCCATCACCGTTGTCCATCGCACCTGCTCTGAACAATCCACCTTTGGCTGGGTTGTTGCCAATATAGTCATAGAAAGCTAATTTTTCTGGGATCTTAGACCAAGCTTCGGATAGACTTAGATTTTCAGCTTTACTAGAACGGATTCGTTGATCTATCTCTTGTTGAAAATATCCCTGATCCCATTGATAACGGGTGGGGCCAAATAATTCAATTGGAGTGGCGGCGGAACCGTACCACATGGTTCCAGAGACTACAAAAGCGGCGAAAAAAACGGCAGCGATACTGCTAGATGACACGGTTTCAACATTCCCCATGCGTAGAGCTTTGTATAATCGTTGGGGAGGACGAACACTGAGATGGAATAGACCAGCTAATATACCTAGGACTCCCGCTGCTATATGGTGCGAAGCTATTCCTCCCGGAACGAATGGGTCGAAACCTTCAGCTCCCCAAGACGGATCTACGGGTTCTACCTTTCCGGTTAATCCATAAGGATCTGATACCCAAATGCCGGGCCCAAATAAACCAGTTACATGAAATGCCCCGAAGGCAAAACAAAGTACCCCTGAAAGGAATAGGTGAATTCCAAATATTTTGGGTAAATCTAAGGATGGTTTTCCCGTGCGATCATCGCGAAACAGGTCGAGGTCCCGATAGACCCAGTGCCAAATAGCAGCTAGAAAAAGTAAACCGGATAGTATGATATGAGCTGCGGCTACACCTTCGTAACTCCAGATACCCGCATCAGTTACGGTATCTCCAGTAATGCTCCACCCCCCCCACGACTTTGTTATTCCAATGCGAGTCATAAATGGGATGACAAACATACCCTGTCTCCACATCGGATCAAGAACGGGATCGGATGGGTCAGAAACGGCTAATTCATAGAGAGCCATTGAACCCGCCCAGCCAGAGACCAAAGCAGTATGCATCAGATGTACGGAAATTAGACGACCAGGATCATTTAGTACAACAGTATGAACGCGATACCGAGGCAAACCCATGAAAAAACCCCTTTCTTGGATATTGGAGATGAGTGAACACTACGTAACTTTCTGGCGATGTAGGCTTGCACTACGAATAAACAAAAAATAAATTGTTGCATAAAATATCTAAATCAATATTCTGGTTTGATTAGTAGAGCGATACCGGTAAAAAGAAACAAATAATTTTTTTTTTATTTACTGATAAATATCTGTATCTACCTTTCCATCTATTTGTACAAATAGGTTGGGTTGTGCGGGAAAAGCCAAGAACCTTTCTCCAAGGAACGAGAAATACATGGATATTTTAGCATCTACATTCTTTATATAACAATGTAGAGATTGGTCCCATTAAAGTCTGTTAATACCTATCAAATTCATAGTTTTTTTGTCCCCCTACGCCGCCTTCATTAAGCATGTTATAATGTGGCATAAGCTTTTCCTGGCTTTAGCTCCTACGTTCCCACTTTAGAGATAACTATAAAGAGTTTTCAATAAATTCTTCATGCCAATCGGTGTTCCAAAGGTGCCCTTTCGTCTACCTGGGGAAGAGGATGCGGTTCGGGTTGACGCGTAGTGCGACTCGTTAGATATGTTGAGCCATGCGGAACCCTTTTCCATCATTTCTTATCCGATCGATATGTCTCTATCTCGCTTAGAAGCGACTAATTCATCAGTGGTCAAACGCGCGAGATAAGGTCTAGCAAGATATTTATTAATCATTAGAATCCATGGCTAGTTGGAATGAACAGATTATTCACAGGCTCCGGTCACTAAATCCCAAGAATCAATCGTAGCAGAGGTCGCTACGGAATAGAAAATAGAATAAACGGGGCTCTAAATCTAAATAGGCCCATTATTTTTGAATACATGAATCATGGGAATAGAAAGAGGGGAAGTAATACTATTCGTTCTGTATGTACGAATGATGATCGGACCCCACCTCCCCCCGAAGTAGAAAATGAACCTAAAGATTCTTTTCGTTGAAGGGACTCGATTACAAACAGGAAGATACTGGTGTGAAGGGGGTTGGGGCGCTGGGGTAGGTTCACCCCTCGATACGCCGGTTTACAATGCGGTTCAGGATGTTCAATAGACGGGACAGACAAACGTAAACCAAAAATGGAATAGTGAGGGGTGTCTCAGACAGGAAGGGTTGGAGAAAAGAAAGAGGGGGGCGGGGGGGGAAGAAAAAATAGAATAAATAAATATCTATCTATATATTCCTTCTTTTTTATTTTTCAAAAATGCAATAGATTTCTTTACCAAAGAGACAGAGAGTTTCTTATCTCTTTCTTCGACTTCCACGTAGAAACCACCAGAGCCGTATGCTTCTAACGATGCTTATACGGTTCCAGAGGGGGGGGGGGTAAAGATACGTAAACCTATCCTGATCAACCGGCTTTATCGGGAGAGACTTCTTCTTCTAGGTCAACAAGTGGATGATGAGATTGCCAATCAGCCTATCGGTATCATGATGTACCTGAATGGGGAAGATGAAGCCAAAGATACGTATTTGTATGCGAATTCCCCCGGTGGAGCCGTATTAGCCGGAATATCTGTTTATGATGCTATGCAATTTGTCGTACCAGACGTGCATACTATTTGCATGGGACTAGCTGCTTCAATGGGATCTTCCATTTTGACTGGAGGAGAGATTACCAGACGTATAGCACTACCTCACGCTCGGCGCCAATGATTTGTAGGAGTTAAAACTATGCCTTCGCCTAGTTGAGGTAACAGTAGCATGGCATTCAATACTTGGTGAGTTTTTTTTCGGATGCACATCCAAAAATGAAATAGTGAAGTACCGGGATAGTAAAATGAGTCAAAAATTTTATCAATTTTTGGATTTTTAGTAGATTCATCGGCGATCAATATATCTTAGCGTCATAAAATGTATAAATTGTTGAATCTACGCAATTTCTTAAGATCCAATTTTTTTTTTTTTCTCAATCAAATCTTTAGAAAATAAAAAAAAAAACATTGATTCTATTTTCCATCGAGGGGTATACATAGCAAACCTTGGGATTGCTGGGACAATAAAGCAACGGAACCATCATAGTATGTTTAAAAGGATGGTACATCTCCTGTAGTGTCATAAGCGGGGGTAGGGGTAAGAAGAGGGCTTCTTCAATGCGAGGGGTTGATGCTTCAATACCAATTTACGCCTGTTACCCACTCCTACCCCACCAGATGTGTAGCCGTATGCAGAGATAGTTGCCCGTACGGTTACCTCAGGCAAAGTGATGGGAATATCCAATCAGGGTAATGATTCACCAACCTGCTAGTTCGTATTATGATGGACAAGCAGGGGAGTGTGTCATGGAAGCAGAAGAAGTATTAAAACTCCGCGATTGTATAACTAGGGTTTATGCACAAAGAACAGGCAAACCTTTATGGATGATTTCCGAAGACACGGAAAGAGACGTTTTTCTGTCAGCAGAAGAAGCCCAAGATTATGGTGTTGTGGATCCCGTAGCGTTAGAAAACGCTCCAGGTTGAATATTTAGTAAATAAATAAGAAACGTTCAAGGTTTATAAAGAGAGGGTAGATTCTTTTCACATGAAAAAAAAGAAGAGAAGGTGTTTCACACCTTTCTATTCGACCAACAGCTCTTATCTATCTATCCATATGGATAGATAGATACGTTTCTCTATAGTTGAAGTAGAGTCTGAATCTGATGAAAAGATTGGAATAGATAATATTAAATTATTTTATCTTTTGTAGTTTCATATTTGTTTGTCCGAGCAACTACCCTACCCACTTTGACGCCTTACTTTAAAGCGCGCCTTTCATCGTTTAGGCGAAGGGTTTAATAAAATTCGATCTTAAATACGGGGGGATTTGGTTCTTCCACATGGTTAAGAATATTTTGAACCAAATAGATTCTCTGCATCTTTGAACGTGCCAACAAATCAACAACTTATTAGAAAGGCAAGACAACGACTGGGGAGTGGGACAAAATCCCCTGCCCTTCGGGGATGCCCCCAACGGCGAGGAGTATGTACCAGGGTGTATGTGTGACTCGTTCGGATCAGAAACCGAGTGACATTAGGGGATTGATGTCGCAGAAGAATCCTCTTATTGAGATGAGGAAAAATCTATTATCCATCTGTTTCAATAAGGAATGGAAATTCATGGTTACGGTCGGTGCAAACCCGATCATCTTGATTTGGGGTGATAAAAATGAATCGATGATACTAAAATTGAATCATTACGCGAAGTCGGGATGATGGTATCGATTTCCATACCCTTGTCTATACTATTGCAGTGACAGTGACTCCGGGTCAGCTGTTCCGCCAACTTTCGACGTAAAATACCGTTACTATACAGATGATTTTTTCTGCGATAAAGAAGAATAAATAAATTTGTCCGGGCTACCGGGTGGAGCTAGACATTGGGGATCATACGACCCGCCAACAGCGATTTTATTTTTTCTCATTCTAGGGAAATTTAGAGCTCCGGTGTATAGGAGGGACCCAGCTGCCAAAAACTGAACCATGGAAACATTGGAATCCGTAACGTTTCCAGTGCAGCATCCAGCCAATCAGTAAAAAAAAAGTATCTAATCTGGAGTGTTTGCGGACGGGAAAGTCGGAGTAGCAAAAGCCATTGGAATCTTTATTTTTTCACGTTAGAAAGAGAGATAAAAATCTGTAGAAGATAGAAGAATATTCATTCTTGTAACAAAATAACGAAGGGATCATGGGTTCTATTCAAACAATTTCATTTTTATCATTGGCTTAAATATGTGCTAATCAACTAAAAAAAAAAAATAGAAATTATGATAACTTATATCCTTCCCGAAACACTTGAAATATTCATGATCTTAAAAGATCGATAAGTTCACCGCACGTAGTGTTATTAAATTCATGTAGTAATAGACTTAGCTTCTAATGATTTTAGAAAACATATTACAATACAACAATCTATCTGTCTGCTTTGGTATCTCCAACTAAGATAGGAACTATCTCGGGAAGCAGCAGGAACATAAAAATAAATGGATTTTTCGAAAGTTAAAATCTGATCCTCTGTGAGGCTAGACATCTAATGACCAGGGTAAAACGCGGATCTGTGGCTCGGAAGCATCGCAAAAATATTCTTGAAATTGCATCCGGATTTCGAGGGGCTCATTCAAGATTATTTGGAGCGGCAAACCAGCAAGAGAAGAAAGCATTAGCTTCTGCTTATGCAGATAGGAATAATCGAAAGAGAGAGATTCGTCGTTTGTGGATTGCTAGGATTAATGCAGCAGCACGGAAGAATGGAATTACGTACAGTGCGACGATTCACAATTTGTCTGAGAATTAAGTTTATTTGAATTGCAAAACACTCGCGCAGGTCGCTACCCCGGATGCTTATTGTTTCTCCAGGATCGTACGGGCGATCAATAATAAGATACATTGATTGAAGATAATAAACCTCTCCGGATAATTCTTCTCGGAGAGGCAAAAGAGACAGTATCAAATGGATCCTCTATTCTAGCAAAAGGAGAGAGAGAAAAATAAAGAGAAGGAAAAAATTTTTCAGAGATAGGAGTTTCAACTCAACTTAATTCTCTTTAATCACACGCGTTTCACAGTTAATAATAAGTAGATTCTAAAATACCAAATTAGTTAATTCACTAGAGTTCAACTTTCTAGTCGCAATTCATAAAGGATCTAATTCTCATTGTTCGAGAATGGTAGCAAAGCCAGGATACGAGCTCTTTTTATGGCGACAGCTACTAAACGCTGTTGCTTCGAGGTTAATCTATTCATCCGTCTGGATAAAATTCTTCCTTGCTCACTTACGAATCGACGAAGTAAGCTGGTATTTCTATAATCAATAGTTTCATCAGATCGAATAGACGGGGAACGTCTACGGGAAGATCGTTTAGATTTATTCGTGATACTCTTCGTGTGACTACCGATACCTAATAATATTGATTACTTCCGAATCCATTAGAAATATCATTCATTTTTTTAACTCTTTGTGAATAGTGTGTTTGTGGCAACAAAAACAATATTTCTTTGATTCCAATCGAGTAGGTGTATTACGACGATTCTTACGCGTAGTGTATCGAGAAATACCTGTAGATTTGTCACCAGTCTCTTTTTGAGTACAACTTGTACACTCTGAAGCAATAGTTACTCTTGCATCTTTACTTTTAGTCATAATTTCGATTATTCCCAGCAATAACTCGATTACTAACGACTTTCCTCACAGGGAACAAGGATTGATGTTTTACCGCTCTGTTTTATCCTCTTTTTAACTGCTCTCTTGGTCAAAAAAATGGAAATAGTAAGGCGTCTGGAAAAAAACGATTTGTTTCTATTGATGAACCAGCTAACAAGCCGAACCATATTGTAGCTATCACAGGGGCCGTGGAAAAATAAACTTTTACATATTGCATTATAAATTCTCCTTCTTCTTGGTTTTTTTATCCCCACTCCCCTTCTTCCCTTTCTATTCTTTTTCTTTTTACCATTGAATATTTATTACGCGTCCATTGAATCCTCTTCCTAAAAAACCAGAATAATTGTATTATTCCAGTCCAAGGATTGAAAATGGTACGAGACAATGCCCCCCTCGAGTCATAGATTTTTTTTGCTGGTAGCCAATACCTATAATTATTGATTATAATTAATCAAATAGTTTTAGATCGACGATGTCAATTATGAATCAAGATTAATAGGGATGTAGCGCAGCTCGGTAGCGTGTTTGTTTTGGGTACAAAATGTCGCAGGTTCAAATCCTGTCATCCCTATTTCTGATCAACGAAGATAAGAAATTACTCCAACTGGAAAAGAGCGCTCTTAGTTCAGTCCGGTAGAACGCGGGTCTCCAAAACCCGATGTCGTAGGTTCGAATCCCACAGGGCGTGTCTATTGTTGTTCAACCATAAACTAATTAATTTAGTTAATACGCATTGAAGATACAGAAGCAAGAGAAAGGAATATTGTTGCTGTGGACAACCTTTATTCCCACCCTTCCTAGATGAGAAGGGTTTCGGGACTAATCATAGAAAAGGTAGATTAGATAGATTAGATAGAGGAAAAAAGAAAGAAAGAGAGAAAAAAGAAGATGAAATGGAAAGGAAGATAAAAAGAAAAAGATGGATCTATCCAGATAAATATCTTTATTTGTCTTCCCTATTTCATCGTATTTTTTAAGATCTGAACATTATTAATATCTATCGAATATCTAATTGGTCACCGCGTCGATATTGTGAATATGCAGTTACAAATGGTCCAGCTAAGGTTATTGGGATCGAACCTAACACAATTCCAGATAGTAATGCTTCAACCATTCTAGTTTGTACATATCTAATATGAATACTTACCGGATTGGATTTAGGTGTCGACCAGTAATCAATAATTGGTAAGTACAATGAATTAGTAAGCGCCGATGGGGCCCTCCTTCTTCGTTCTTTTCTCTTTCTAGATGATACTGCTATATCACAGAATCTGGATTTTGTTCAATCCAACAAATAATGTTAAGGTTAAAGTTGGTACGGATGTTGAAAAAGCGAAGTAACTTAATAGGGTGAGCATGGATTTGAATACCAAATTATCTAACAGATGAATTAGTATACAATTTTATGTAGTAAATTCTTACTCAAAATTGTTGACTCAGGTTTGTTGGACCAACATTAAGTAAAGCATGTGAGCGTATGAGAGTGGTTCATCCGGCAGGGCCACGTCTCACTAATTTATAGAATTGACAACCATATATTTTTCTACCGTTGATCAATCGAGTGAGAATAATTGAAGTGGCCCCCCCACCCCCCCCCAATAGCTAATAGAGGTCGTACAAAGATAACGTAACAATCTCAATACTGGGGGTTACCAGAAATCCTAAAAAATAGGAGAAGGTGAATAAGGGTGGATTGGTTGAATGGGAACGAATATTAATTGGACGTTTGGGAAAAGAACCCTTGACCATTCGGTGAGACCAACGAGAGACAAAGATTGTGTTATATCTGTATCTTGTATTTTATTGGTAGAATTTATTTAGAGATTCAAGACAAGTTTAATGGGAGTTACATAGTTTTAATAAGTGACGAGATAGATGTGTGGTCAATAAATGGTATGAAATATTTCACAATAGTTATAATGGACCAATCGTTGGATAACCCTCAAACGGCCCGTACCAATATCTCCCACCTGTTAATTACTTACCAATTTCAAATCCGGTTTCTTTCTTTTCACCTTTCTAATATCTTTCGTAGCATGAAAGATAAATGACAATTAAAAAGAAAAAAGTATTGAAGAGAAATAAAAAGAGGGAAAGGGACATAAAAGTATGGACGTAATAAGTGTCGAGATTCCTATTATAAGATATTGATAGTTACTCAAAAAGAAAAGATGATTATTGGTAGTCTATCAGATTCTACTTGCCAGGAACAAGTAACCTTGCCGCATCGAAGGGAGGCTAGCTATACTGATCCAGTATATTTCGGATATACCCTTGGTATAATAGTGACAACCTAATTTGGATTGATTGCGGTTCGGTGAGGTATGCCGGTAGATTCTGCATCTTCTAGCGTTGATACCTTTTTTCGTTTTCGAGAAACAATCCTTTTTAGTATTACAAGAGAGATACGGAGCTAAACATGTCTGGGAATACGGGAGAACGTCCTTTCGCCGACATTATTACTAGTATTTGATATTGGGTCATTCACAGCATTACTATACCCTCCCCGTTTATTGCAGGTTGGCTATTTGTCAGTACAGGTTTAGCTTACGATGTTTCCGGAAGCCCCCGCCCAAACGAATATTTTTCAGAGAGCCGACAAGAAGTTCCTTTAATAACTGGCCGTTTCGATTCGCTGAAACAAGTTGATGCATTTACCAAATCCTTTTAGGAGGTACCAATGGCTCTAGATAAGACTTATCCAATTTTCACTGTTAGATGGTTGGCTGTCCACGGATTAGCTGTACCTACGGTTTTCTTCTTAGGATCCATATCAGCGATGCAATTCATTCAAAGATAGTTTTTACGTGAGCTTCGAATATATGACACAACCAAATCCGAATAAACAGAGTGTAGAGTTGAATCGTACAAGCCTTTACTGGGGACTATTGCTGATTTTTGTACTTGCCGTTCCATTTTCTAATTATTTTTTCAATTAGAAACTGGAAAGAATTGTCAATCTCGAGTGAAAAAGATAAAGATCCTAATTATTTGTGACTGTTCATGTCTCGAGTCATGACCAAGTGATGAAACCAAAGTAGGGGAGGAGGTGGAACAAATGACCAATACCACTGGAAGGATTCCTTTGTGGTTAATAGGTACTGTAGCTGGTACACCTGTTATAGGTTCGGTGGGCATATCCTTTTACGGAGCCTATTCGGGGTTAGGATCATCTCTTTGATAATGACTAATCCTTGAAGACTCTCTTTCACTTCACTCACAGATCAAGCAAAAAAGTTGTGCTGAATCTCACAAGATTTCCACTTTTTTTTTATTACTCCTTCGCGGTTCAAAAAAATTCTTGTTCAATCTATCTATATCTATCTATATCTATCTATAGATAGATATCACTCCAATTATGACAATCCACTGAATAAACGAATTATTCGATCGATTCTTTGAAGAAGAATCGATCGAGGTCGAGTGTTGTGACACTAGACTAGTTCCTACAACTCATAGTTTTTACTATCATTGGGTAAGTATTAGACACAAATTCATATCACGGTTTGGAAGAGGTTAGATACGTTTGAAGAAACAGACTAATTTGATAGAGTCACTCGAGAGGTTTTCGGATACAACTAATATAGATATAGAAATCTTATTGATTTACAACCCTAAATAAAAAAGCGAGACTTCTTATTTCCCCCTACTAGCAGTCTTTCCAACCAATTTCTATTCTTTTTTCTGTTGTTCCTTTTCCCTGTTTCTAGTCCGTACCTTTTTTTCATCCCTGTGGTTGTGTTCTCCCCTCTCCCGGACTCAGTAGAGTACGGATACTGCATCGAAACCATCGACTCGAGAAGGGGGAAACAAGGATCCCTTGTTTGGGTTACACCCAACTATCAATTAGTTGTTTACCGATGGGAGGGGAAGAATAAAAGAAAAGTGTATATAATCAAAAATTCATTTCTGCCAGCTGGACTTTTTCAAATTGTTTCTTCTTAAGCACGAGAAAAATCTGTGCCAGAGTAACCGATGCAAAAAAGACTAGGAGACCTTGAATACGTAATGGGTCTTGGAGTACAACCTCCACCTCTCCTTGACCAAATCCACCCACATTAGGGTTATTAGTCAACGGCTGATCGACTTTAGCAGATTCGCCTTCCGAAATAATAAGTTCGGGACCGGGTGGAATAACATCAGTTGCTTCACGACCTTCGGATGATTCTTCGATAATGATTTCGTATCCACCCTTTCCCTCTCTACGTACCACTTTCTTTATTTCTCCCGTTACTGAAGCAGTATAAACTGTATTGTTGCTTCTACTCCCATCCGGATAGATTTGTCCCCTCCCTCTATTTCCCCCGACATAAAGAGGGTATTTCAGAAAGTGTGCTTCTTTATTAGTAGTAGGGTCTGGTGAGAGAATCGGAAATACGATTTCACTATATAGTTTACCCGGAACTGGACCTATCACAATTATATTCTTTTTGTCAGGGCGATAGCTCTGGAACGAGAGTTTTCCCAGCTTTTCCTTCATTTCGATTGGAATGCGATCGGAAGGAGCTAATTCAAATCCTTCGGGTGGAGTAAGAGCAGCACCAACATTCAACCCACCTTTTTTACCATTTGCAAGTACTTATTTTATCTACGTATCGTAAGGAATCTTAACAACTGCTTCAAATACAGTATTGGGAAGAACAGATTGTGGGGCCTCGATATCCACAGGTTTCTTGGCTAAGTGGCAATTTGCACATACAATACGCCCCGTAGCTTCTCGTGGATTTTCATAATTCTGTTGCGCAAGAATAGGATATGCGTTTGATACAGATGGACAGTTTACTTTACCAAAACTGATCGATACTAGAAGTAATAGAATCAACCATTTTTTCATCCAGTTATTCGTAATTCTTTTTTGCATAGATTGATGATTGGTGCCAAGTCTTTGTGCAAACGGATCGTTTTCCGACGCCGTATAGTATTAAATATTCTTCCCTTATTCTAATTTTTTTTCTTCCCCCTCTCTCCTTTTTTCTCTTTTATTCTTCCCATTATAATTAAATAGCGAAGAAGGATAGGGTAGAAAAGCCGAATTCTTGTCAGGAATAAGTCCAGTACGTTAAACGCAAATTTAGTGTAATAATTGTCATTCACTCATTGTGTGATAAGTGGCTACAATTGAGGGAGATGTACGATTCAAATGACGAAAAATCCGATACTTAAAGACTGTATCTGAAATAACCGGAAAGGTTGAGACGAAGCGAGAAATTACATATTTATTGGGAGCCAACCCAAAATGTTCAAAGGAGGACCCTATAAAAATCTCCCAACCATGGGGGGAATGAAACCCTACACATAAATCAGTTAGTGGAAGAATAGAGAACGCTTTCATTGTGTCATTTAAGCTATAAAATAACTCTTGAATCCGAGAATTTGAAACTGCAAGTCTCTTTCGACCCATTATCAACAAGAAGACTAAGATGGCGATGCTAATTACATCGGTTACTAATTGTAGGAGTAGTTGAATATTTGCTTCATTATACATCACTGCCGATCGAATAGTTTCGTTGTACGCATTTGTATCATAATTCCACAATTGAGTATCTACAGAATTTCTAGTCGCATCATTTAACCAAAGTAACGCTTCTACTTTCCGAAGCCGCCTCAGAGCCCTTTCCTCTTGAAAAGAATTGATAAAGATTTGTGGTTGAGAGATGTTCCACCAACCCCTAATCCAAGGTTCTAGAAAGCGATTCTTAAGACTGATTGGGATCGTGAAAGGGAAAAGCAATAAACATCCAGTATATCGAAGAGAAGCTAATGCTTGATTTTTAGCCAATCCAAAATCATTAAGTACTAATGAACTCGATTGACTCGTCGATTCCGCCTCGAATCTAGATAAAGTACGAGTTACAGACCGAGGTACCAGACTTATAGATTCATAAGCCGCTGTACCGCCGGGAAAATCTATTGATTCACAACCGAATGATTCCTCAATTGACTCTTCATTCGTTTGAAGTGACAAAGGGTTTATGGAATAGCGCCTTCCCTGATAATCAGAATCATTCAAAATTGCTTCAATCCAAGCTAATTTTCTATTCATTTTTTCTATACTACTCAACTTGTGACAGATGCATTTTTTCGCAGAAGCACAATAATGTTCCGATTCATCTTCTGGAAAACCATCGATTCTTTTTTGTTCCTCGTTCTTCTCCTTACCCCTGTAATAATTTCGGCAAGACCCTAGAAATAGTGCTCGGAAAAGCGAAGTTTCTGGAAGATGCGACGGGGGCGTATCCAAACAATTTTCTGTCATAAACTTATTTGTACGATGGGGGTGAACAGAGTGGCGTCCAATTAACAACGACTGAGGAAACTTTGTTCCAAGAAAAAACCCCAGATTTTTTTGCATTCCCAATATAAATATGCTGAGTCTGCACTCTAGGAGACTCCAATATATTATAAATTTAGATTTATTGAATTCCGTGTTTGTAAAAGCTGCTACAGTCCGCAACGATTCTTTCTTTATAGACTGTAGCTGCTTACTAGCCTCGTAAGCTCTATCCGAGGAACGGTGTGGAGTATTGTAAAACCGTTGAAGAAGTTTCCAATAATGTGATCTCATATGTTACTTGTATATCAGGAAGAGGAAATCCGCAAAGTCTAGTCCAAATGAGTCTTTGTTATTAAACCATCCTCTTGGACCCTCCCCAAATCTTTTACTGTACTACCTCACTTACCTTTCTGTTGATTATCTGATTCTTGAATCATGTGGAGCTTCAAAACCCTTCGATTGATACGCGCAGGAAACGAGCAGGTTCGGCAGCTTCTTCTTCCATCTCTCCCAAAGTTAAATCTTCACCGATTCGGGTTAGGGGGATATTCTGTCGACCCCTTACCCTCAGGTACAGAATTCGACGCGGATAAAGGCCTTCCCGAATTTCCAACCCAACTGCTTCTACCTCTTTCAGTGTGAATTGGATACAGATACGACGGTTCCTTCCAGGAAAGCCCCACCGAAAAATTGAGAAGATTCCTTCCCGTTTATCAAATAAATTGTATCCGCTGCCCACGTTCCAAAATACGGTACACCATGGGTAGAATCCGAGAAAGAGGCCCGCGATACCGTAGAAACACATTACAATACCTTGTGGGATGAAAACAATCTGTTCGGACGGAGGAAGTCCGGGAATTAAATCTTTGCCGATGCAACTAGAAATCCCAACCAGTAAGAAACCTGTTGCGCCGCGGACGAGAATACAGGCCCAACACAAATTGGCAAATGTACGGGAACCTTTCACGGGATCTACTCTGATCCATTTGGAGTGACAAGTCATTAATATTTCCTCAAAGATTGCATAATGAATTGGATTATCCATCCCCCACCAACCTCACTTCCCTCATCTTCTTTTTACATAGTTCATGCGGTTTATTTCGGGGGATACTCTGTCTCTGATACATTTACGTGTGATAATGAGACGATAAGTCGTTAGCGTCTAAACACACCGATAGTTATCTACATGTATCCTAGCAACGGAGAAACAATCTACATCTCATTTATATGTGAACTGAAAATGAGACATAGATTGGAGTGGTATCGTTAAAGTTTCCGAGTGCTCAAACAAGTAGGAGGGGATAGTTGCTAATGAAGCTTCGCAAGAAGGATCTGCCCAATCAGCTATTAGTTAGGACTAATAATTGAAATTGATCCATATCACAGAGTCACCAAGCAGTTTCTTTCGTTTTGAAAGACTGTGCAACAGAAAAGATTATAGAATTTCATCCCGCTCTATATAGAGAAATAAAAAAGCCATTGTAATTGCCGGAAACACCAAACCTACTAGGGGTACAAAAATAGAGGGTAGATAGGACGCTGTCATGATGAAGTCACCTCAAATAAAATAAATAAATATCTATTTATACAATACTATATCTTCCTTTCAGCTCTCTTTCTAATATCTAATGATAGTCTTTTTGTTCCATAAAGAAAAGGGGTTTCTGGGCTTCTAATAGACTCATCTCATTAAGAATTCTTTTTTTTTTTGGGGGGGGGGGGGGAGGGGGGGGGGGATTCTTCGGGGATAATAATGCCGTTATCCCGAAATCTACGATTCCGTTTCTTATTGATTGAATAATCATGTATATGCATCACACAGAAGTACCTATCTATGTCTATATAGACAGATACTTATTATCACCCCAAATCGGATTAGAACCCAAAACCTTACTAGTAGCCAGTCCCACCGTAACGCCATGTTTCTGATACCGTATCGAATAAAAGCGAAACAGTGAAGTGACAACAATTTTTTTTTGTTTGAGTAATCCGTCTGCTCCTTCTTATATCTCTCTCTATATATATTAAGAGAAGAAAAAAATAAAGACTCATTTTTCATTTATTGATAAGTTCTAGCTTTACTAAAAGAAACAAGATTTGGACCAATAAAGAGTAAAAAGAAGGAATTTACTTCTTTTTATATGGGGCTGAGGAATAAGGCTCAGATATCTCGCTCAAAACACCCTTCAGAAGGTTACGTGGAACAATCAAATCGAGTGGCCCATTATCAAATAAAGATTCAGCCGCTTGAAAGCCATCAGGGATCTTTTGTCGTAAGGTTTATTCAATTACCCTTTTACCCGCGAATGCTGTATATGCTTTAGACTCGGCAATAATTATGTCCCCTGACATACCGGAACTAGCAGTGACACCACCCGTAGTTGGATAAGTAAGAACCGATATATAGAGCAATCTCTTTTGAATTTGATGAGTTTGTAGAACGGAAGAAATCTTAGCCATTTGCATTAAACTTAACGTTCCTTCTTGCATACGTGCTCCACCAGAAGCACGGATTATAATTAGTGGCAGAGAGTCGTGTGTAGCATATTCGATTGAGCGGGTAATCTTCTCACCTACTACGGAACCCATACTTCCGCCCATGAAGTGAAAGTCCATAACACCAAGCGCAATAGGTGTTCCATTTAGATATCCTATACCTGTTTGAACAGCATCAGTTAAACCCGTTTTTTCTTGAGAAGCAGCGATACGATTCTGATGAGAATCCTCATCGGAGAAACCTAAAACATCTTTTGCAGTCATCTCTTCATCCATGGGAATCCAAGTGTCGCGATCAATTGAAAGTTCGATCCTTTCCGTACTATTCATTGAAAGGTGATAACCGCGCTCTTCACGAACACTCTTATTCTGTTTCAAAAATCTCACATGAAGCATGTTCCCACAGTTATCACATCGAGCCCATAATCCCTTATTGGTATTGATAATTATCCGTCTATCCCTCTCCCTTTCACTTGAAATGGAGCCTTTGGTAGCTTCTTCGAGGAAAGCTCCGATCAATCCACCGAATTTGCGTTTATCTTCAAACCAATTTATTACAGACGTAAAAATCTCCTCATCTGTTTCTGCCCTTCAGCTCGGGAAATTAAAAAAAAAAAGTTCAAGTTGTTCGGATTCTACTTCATCAGTGAAATAGGCGAAAAGCTATTGAAATATTTTATGAAGCATCAAAATCATTGTCTGATTGGAATAGATACCAACCTGGGACCGACCCCAGGTTCAGTAGCCCAATAACTGATTGGCGATTGAATAATTATCCATCCGATCAATCATATGTTAGAAGCTTGAATTTGATTATCCAATAATATGTTGTGAGACGATACATCGTAAGACTCTCACTAGTAAACTGTTGATTCGATGTCACACTACTCGTTGGCATCTCGTAGTTTTTCAATATGAATTGGTAGGGACTCGAACCCCCGTACCCACGGCTTGAAACCATGTACTCTCATCCACTGAGCAACCAATCCTAATCCGTCACATATGAGGAGCATGGGAAAGAATGTTTCTCTCCCGATACTCCCTGCCCGTTTCATGAGTCCCGTGGGATGACTGACTGATAGTACCAAATAGTTATGGAAATTACAATGTATCGATTGTATCAAATACAAATTTGATTTCTTTCCATATCTCGCAGGCGGCAGCCAATTCAGGACTCCACTTACTAGCTTCACGAATAATCTCATTACCTTCACGAGCGAGGTCACGGCCCTCATTACGAGCTTGTACACAAGCCTCTAACGCGACTCGATTAGCTACGGCACCGGGCGCATTTCCCCAAGGATGTCCTAGGGTTCCTCCACCGAACTGTAAGACAGAATCGTCTCCGAAGATTTCGGTTAGAGCAGGCATATGCCAGACGTGGATACCCCCCGAAGCTACGGGAAGTACGCCCGGCATAGATACCCAATCTTGGGTGAAATAGATGCCGCGGCTACGGTCTTTTTCAATATAATCGTCGCGAAGCAAATCGACAAAGCCCAAAGTGACTTCTCGTTCTCCCTCTAGTTTGCCTACTACAGTCCCAGCGTGAATATGATCTCCACCGGACATACGTAATGCTTTGGCTAACACACGAAAATGCATACCGTGATTTTTCTGTCTATCGATGACAGCATGCATCGCACGGTGAATGTGAAGAAGCAGCCCATTGTCTCGACAATAAAAGGCCAAGCTAGTATTTGCGGTAAACCCTCCGGTTAGATAGTCATGCATTAGAATTGGTACCCCCAATTCTCTAGCAAAAACTGCTCTTTTCATCATTTCTTCACACGTACCTGCAGTAGCGTTTAAGTAATGTCCCTTAATTTCGCCTGTTTCGGCCTGAGCTTTGAAGAGAGCTTCTGCTACGAATAAGAAGCGATCTCTCCAACGCATGAATGGTTGGGAATTCACGTTCTCATCATCCTTGGTGAAGTCAAGTCCACCACGGAGACATTCATAAACGGCTCTCCCATAATTCTTAGCAGATAAGCCCAATTTTGGCTTGATTGTACATCCTAATAAGGGACGCCCGTATTTATTCAGCTTATCTCTTTCAACCTGGATACCGTGAGGCGGTCCAATGAAAGTCTTAGAATAAGCAGGAGGAATTCGAAGATCTTCTAAGCGGAGAGCGCGTAGGGCCTTGAATCCAAAAACATTACCTACAATGGAAGTGAACAAATTGGTAACGGAACCTTCTTCAAATAGATCCAAAGGATAAGCTACATATGCAATATACTGATTCTCCTCCCCAGCAACAGGTTCGATATCATAGCATCGACCTTTGTAGCGATCGAGACTGGTAAGTCCATCTGTCCATACAGTGGTCCATGTACCTGTGGAAGATTCCGCAGCTACTGCAGCTCCAGCTTCCTCAGCCGGTACTCCGGGTTGCGGGGTCATTCGAAAGGCTGCCAAGATATCGGTGTCTTTGGTCTTATAATCGGGAGTGTAATAGGTCAACCGATAATCTTTAACACCAGCTTTGAATCCAACACCTGCTTTAGTCTCCGTTTGTGGTGACATGGGTTCCTCCCTATGACTAAATTAGTAAATCTTGCAAGGATGAGATCTGCTCGACATAGGTGGAGTATTTCGATGTGAAACGCAAAGTGGGTTTCGGTAATTCAACCTGTGCGCGATACTTATACTTGTCGAAACTCCACTTCAAGCATGGAACATTACTATTTTATATTGCGTTTCATACGGAGTGCAACTAACTACTAAGGTTTTTTGCAGAAATCACTTGAGAAATGGGATTCTATCCCACCCCAATACATTGACTCGGGAATCTCTTCGTGGTTAGACTGGTCGATAGAAGAAAGAAAGGGATCGGACCGAATGTCTGGTCCGTTTTGAAAAGTACAAAAATGAATAATGAAGATTCAATGGATAGGACATGATAGTCGCATGTAACAAAGTGGACTTATTTATAGAACGTGGATTTTATTAGTCCTTGAATCATAGACAAAAAGGGGGATTTTGCTGGGTCTACCGCAACTTTTGCCCATCTCTCTGTTCCATCTATCTCTAGCTATATTTATGAGAAAAGGGAAAAGGGAGTTTGAAACTACTGACTTTTTATTCACCATCGATCGGCGAAGAAATACCAGACACTTTTATCGATTCAGTAATCAAATAAAGATAATACACCAAAATAGTTATGAAAACTAGTTCTCTCTCTTTCAAAATTTCTGAATTGGTGGAAAACAATGTAGGATACATTACTCAGATCATTGGACCAGTATTAGATGTGGCTTCTTCTCCAGGGAAAATGCCCAATATTTACAATTCATTAATAGTTAAGGGACGGAACTCAGCGGGCCAAGAGATTAATGTTACTTGTGAAGTACAACAATTGTTAGGCAATAATGAAGTCAGAGCCGTAGCTATGAGTGCTACAGACGGTTTAATGAGAGGTATGGGTGCTGTTGATACAGGAGCTCCTCTTAGTGTTCCTGTTGGTGAAATTACTCCTGGCCGAATCTCTAACGTCCTTGGCGAACCTGTGGATAATCTCGGTCCTGTAGAGAGTAGTACGACATTTCCAATTCACAGGTCCGCCCCGGCATTTACCCAATTGGATACTAAACTATCGATTTTTGAGACGGGGATTAAGGTTGTAGATCCTTCGGCTCCATATCGCCGAGGTGGGAAGATTGGATCATTTGGGGGTGCTGGAGTGGGAAAAACGGTTCTTATTATGGAATTAATTAATAATATTGCCAAAGCTCATGGAGGTGTATCTGTATCCGGTGGGGTGGGAGAACGTACACGTGAAGGCAATGATCTTTATATGGAGACGAAAGAATCGAAAGTTATTAATGAACAAAATATATCAGAATCAAAAGTGGCTCTGGTTTATGGTCAGATGAATGAACCACCAGGAGCTCGTATGAGAGTTGGTTCAACCGCTCCAACAATGGCAGAATACTTCCGAGATGTCAACAAGCAAGATGTACTTTTATTCATTGACAACATCTTTCGTTTTGTCCAAGCGGGATCAGAAGTCTCTGCGCTATCGGGTAGAATGCCTTCTGCCGTGGGTTATCAACCGACCCTTGGTACAGAAATGGGGTCTTTACAGGAAAGAATTACTTCCACCAAAGAAGGATCAATAACTTCCATTCAAGCTGTTTACGTACCTGCAGATGATCTGACTGACCCAGCCCCCGCTACAACATTTGCACACCCAGATGCTACTACTGTGCTGTCGAGAGGATTAGCAGCAAAAGGTATTTATCCGGCCGTAGATCCCCTGGATTCGACCTCAACCATGTTACAACCTTGGATTGTAGGTGAGGAGCATTATGAGACAGCACAGGGGGTTAAACAGACTTTGCAGCGTTACAAGGAACCTCAAGATATTATAGCTATTCCCGGACTGGACGAATTATCCGAAGAAGACCGTTTAACGGTAGCTAGAGCTCGAAAAATAGAACGTTTCTTATCACAACCTTTTCTTGTAGCAGAAGTCTCTACTGGTTCCCCAGGGAAATATGTTAGTTTATTAGAAACAATTAAGGGATTTCAAATGATTCTTCCTGGAGAATTGGATAATCTACCTGAACAAGCTTCTTATTTGGTTGGTAATATCGATGAAGCTACCGCAAAGGCTGCAACTTTACAAGTGGAGGGTCAATGAAAGGGATGGTATCAACTCTTCGCGTAATGGCTCCTAATCGAATCGTTTGGAATTCCGAGGTTTGGGAAATTGTTCCATCCACTAATAGTGGTCAGATTGGTATATTACCTAATCACGCGCCGCTTCTTACAGCTTTGGATATGGGAGTCCCAAGAATACGTCACGATGGACAGTGGTCCACGATGGCGCTGATGGGTGGTTTTGCTATGATAGATAATAATCAGGTAACAATACTAGTTAACGAAGCAGAACGAGCTACCGAAATTGATCCTGACGAAGCTCAAAAGAGTTTCCAGGCGGCTCAAGCTAACTTAGCTAAAGCGGAGGGCAAGAAGAGAGTAATAGAAGCCAATTTAGCATTTAAGAGAGCCAAGGCGCGATTAGAAGCTCTAAATGCTAGTTAATACGCCTCTTCTTCTGACCCCGTGGGAATAAATAACAAAATACAATGTAATACAGAATGTATTGAGTGACTTGCTAGTCTCATCATAGTATCATCATAGTATCATGGTACTACGGGGTTTTTATCTATATATCTATATATATAGATATATAGATAGCTATTAAATATCTGTAGAACTTATTAGATATCAATCCAAAAATCATGGTATCTAATAAGTTTTACCTACTATTGGATTCGAACCAATGACTCTCGCCGTATGAAAGCGATACTCTAACCGCTGAGTCAAGTAGGCTGTTACTACTCCTTACACGACTCTGTTCCATCTATATGTATTATACTCAGCGGGAGATTTAGAAACAACTACATGTTCCATGGAGAAATATTTGATTTCATTTGTTTGAAACATAAATTATTATTATTTGCAATTGGTTATCTGGCTTGACAAGAATAAGTTGATAGTGATACAATGGGTATTGTATGATCAAACTGATCAAGGGCTATAGCTCAGCGGTAGAGCGCCTCGTTTACACGTGCGCCGATGATTTTCTTTTTAGAAGGGTTTATCGAGACTCAACCGATTCGTGCAGGATCCTGCATGATGGATTTATGTCTTACCTCACTGAGAGATGCGAAAGAACAGTAGCATGACAGATAAATTGATCAGAAAAAGGTCAATTTTAAAAGAGTTGATATGGTGGATGGTGATCTATCCAATGCTATAGATGGTGGGGACGGCGCGGGGACCCCAACAAGATCTCTTCCTCGTCTTACGAACTTTCGGGTGTAAAGAGTATCGTATATTCTTTCCAAGCGACAGAGAATATTCGATATTACGAAGTGGATCTGTGCAGCAAACCTGTGTCAACGCCATTAACCTTCTAAAGATACTTCGGGATTGCTTCATCTTTATTATTTTATCTAAAAAATAAAGATAAAAGTCTAAAAAATTTAGACTGAATTAGTCGAGCACACGGAACCATCTTATTTGGTGGAACAAAGGTTGGTACATCAGCAATTGTTCGTTCATCCCAACTGAAATGGGAGAACAGTTGGTAAGAGAGCCCAATGCCGCGAAAGCGGCATGTTGGGTTCGTTAAGCAGTTGAATAATATTCTTTATATGTTCCGATCTGCATGACCGAGAATGTCTACGGTTCGAATCCGTATAGCCCTAACCTGTGAAAACAGCCCATTCCTGGGGTTACAGTATACTCAAGTTACGTTGAATCCGAATCATTACATTCCTAGATTCAATTTGCCAAACTAATTTATTAATTGGAATAAAAAAAAAAATACTAATAGATTTAAAAAAGGTATGTTGATTATTTAGTCTGTTTCATTAACTGGGTCGGTAAGATGGATAGACGGCCACTCAGAGAGAATCAGTATTCTAACATTCATAATAGAATAAGAATATCTGACATTTTTTTATTACCTTTTTCAATTAGATAACTACCGACATCAAAGGATTGATGAACCTTACTTCACTTCCCCAAAAAACCTATACGTGTTACACCTATTGTGGTATAGCAAGATGAGAACTTTCAAACCGAAAGGAGTATGTGAATGTTTCTGCTCCATAAACATGATTCTTTCTGGATTTTTCTACTAGTATCTATATCTATTCCCTATTTAGCGTTTTCGATTTCCGGATTTATCGCCCCCACCCGCAAGGGACCAGAGAAATTGGCAAGTTACGAGTCGGGTATTGAACCAAAGGGAAATACCTGGATTCGATTCCAGATCCGTTATTACATGTTTGCTTCGGTATTTGCAATCTCCGACGTCGAGACAGTCTCTCTCTATCCTTGGGCTATAGGTTTCAAGGAATTGGGTCTATTCGCCTTCATTGAAGTGATCATCCTTATACTTATACTAATAGTTGGTTCGGTTCATGCATGGCGAAAAGGAGCATTGGAATGGTCTCAATTCCCGAATATTCAAGTGAGAGAAGCAAAAGCAGAGTTGACCCTCGGGAAAATCTATTTATCAATTCAATAGAGTCTTTGTTCCCCGACCAGGGCGCATCAAATTCAATTCTTTTAGCTAACATTAATGATTTTTCCAATTGGTCCAGACTATCTAGTTTGTGGCCACTCCTATACGGCACTAGCTGCTGCTTCATCGAATTTGCCTCGCTAATCGGTTCGCGATTCGACTTCGACCGATATGGTCTAGTACCCAGATCCAGTCCCAGACAGGCGGACCTTATTGTGACAGCCGGTACGATAACCATGAAAATGGCCCCGTCCCTGGTAAGACTATACGAACAAATGCCCGAACCAAAATATGTAATTGCTATGGGAGCTTGCACCATTACAGGAGGCATGTTTAGTACAGATTCCTATAGTACCGTTCGCGGGGTAGACAAATTAATTCCCGTGGACATTTATTTACCGGGTTGCCCGCCCAAGCCTGAAGCTATTATTGATGCTGTGACGAAACTTCGCAAGAAAATGGCTCGGGAAAACTATACGGATCAAACTTCTCGTCACACTCGAAATAAATATTTTAGTCTAAATCACCGACTCCGTTTCGTACCCAATATTCATACTGGTGAATATAATCAACAAATAGCTAATCGGCGCACAAAATCCCTGTTAAATCTTTTTTCGGGAGGTTCGGAGAATATTAAAGACAAGTTTGAAGAATCAATATCAGAAACCGATGAGTAAATCTAGTTTATAGGTAGAAAGAAAAAAAGGTATTAACCAATATGAATACTATTGATAGAAATGAGTTCAATACCGAGACGCAGGGTCGATTATCTGCTTGGTCAACTAGGCACAGGTTCGCCCATAGACCTTTAGGTTATGATTATAGGGGTGTCGAGACCTTACAGGTCAAAGCAGAGGAGTGGCTGTCTGTAGCTGTTGCTCCATATGTGTGTGGTTTCAATTATCTGCGTTCCCAATGTGCTTATGATGCGACACCGGGAGGACCCTTAGTCAGCGTGTATCATCTCACGCAGATGCAAGATGAGGCGGATCAACCCGAAGAAGTATGTATAAAGATCTTCGTTCCCAGAGAAAACCCCAGGATCCCATCGGTTTATTGGGTTTGGAAAAGTTCTGACTTCCAGGAACGGGAATCTTATGATATGTTGGGAATCACTCATCAGGGTCACCCACACCTTAAGCGTATATTGATGCCTGAGAGCTGGATCGGATGGCCTTTGCGCAAAGATTATGTTGTACCCAACTTTTATGAGTTACAGGATGCCTATCAGGTTACGTAGAAACGCAAGGCACTTAGTTGAAAGAATCATCCTCCTATTAATCATTCTCATTCAATTCTTATTAAGATTGCTTAATGTTTACCAAGCAAAGCCCGAATGATCCGTCAATTCTTCAAGATACTTCTGTATCCGGCCCCTCATCCATTTTCCATTTTATTAGTCTCTTCATAGACTAATATCTTTCATGTTATCGGATCAAACTATTTTCTATTCTATTTGTATGCCAGGAACCAGGCTTGAACTGGTGACACGAGGATTTTCAGTCCTCTGCTCTACCGACTGAGCTATCCCGGCCAACGTCTCTACGGAGATGCCTCAAATTCAAATGAGACGGATATCTTTTCTCTTCGATCTATCTCTGCCCAATTGAACTGAACCAATAAATAACCTTGGTAAAACAATATTATTGTTGTTCAATATTTTATTGAGTTTTCAAATGAACCACTCAAATAGTCTTTTAGGCTTGGTGAGTGGTTCATTTGTGATCAATACTCAAATAAGATGTTAAACTGCTTTCAAAAGCATATGGTATTAATCCAAATTGATCGAGCTATGAGTCAAAGATATAAGATTTGCTACCCCCTCCTCTAGTTCGAAGAAGTGAGAAAACCATATGGATCTGAATAATCTATATATAGATTGGAGATTATACCCTGTTCTGTTGGGGATAGAGGGACTTGAACCCTCACGGTCCTATAAAGACCAACGGATTTTCTTTCTACCACAATTTGCATTGCTACTTCTAGTAACCGTGTAGAATGGGACTCTATCTTTATCCACGATAAGATTATTAATTGCTACTATTTGTCAAGTAGTATTCATTAGAATACTACGGGAGACAGGCACTGTAACAGGTAGAAAAGAGATATGAGAGTTAGGAGTAATAGAATCTATATATCTATAATTTGATAAATTGAAATTATTGGTGTGATCCTGCGAACGAATGTCGATTTTAAACCGACAACTGGGGTCGCGTTCGATCCTTATCCAACTAGAAAAAGCTTTTTTTCCTTTCTTCGTCCCATATTCCTGTGCTTTATCTCGTTCGATCACCCATATGGAGCAGTTACATATTCAGTTACTTTATAAATAAGAATTAATAGATTGTTCGTTAGAATAGCCCCCGTCGAGTCTCTGTACCTATCTCGTTTCGTCATCTAAAATTTAGATGAGATGAGATTTGGCTCAGGATTGCCCGCAAAATAATCCTAGGTTCCCCTGAATCTGGGAGCTGTCACTCGGTACGTTTCCATACCTAGGCTCAATCTGATTGAGTCCGCAGCGTCTACCATTCCGCCATATCCCCCCCTTTGGGCCCCAACAAACTGAAACAACAAATATACAATTGACTAGAAGTTTTCGATATGCTATCTACTACTGCGTCTTTTATTCCAACCGGGCCATAACCCCTCTATCAGTCTATTCAGTATGATGGGGCAGAAACGCATCCTTTGATTATGCGTCGGAATCTCTTACTTTATTACATCCTCGAGCATTTCTTATTTTTCTTTTTTGAGTCAAAAAAGAGGAACATAATTCCATTGATCTAGAAAGAATAGATACTCGTTTAGTAATGGAATCTAATTAGATTCCGCTTCTCGGTTACACCTTGCTCACCTATCAGACATCTATCAGCAGAATTATACATGAATGTACCGATTGAGGCAATACAATATCCAATCTAGTCAATTCTTATTTCTGATCAATTTCATTATATGAATGGGTATGCTACAGGGTCTTCGTTCGATACAAATCATGGTCCACTATTGAGTGTTTGTTTACCAACCCCCTCCCCCCCCCCCTCTTCTTCTTTTTAAGAGTTGATGACAAATTGAGTATTTGTGAGTTCTCATTCATATGTTATGATTGTCACAAATACTAATCGTTACTGAAATTGATTGAATATTTTTTTATAAATGGTATTTTCATACCAATCCCTGAAAATCTTATTTTCATTTATGAAACGTTTACAGAAAAGGAGTTTTTACGTCTCGCTACCGAGGACCTCGTTTGAAAGTGATACGTCGTCTAAAGGATTTACCCGGGCTTACAGGTAAAGCATCCAATCCGGGAGAAACTCGAGTTGCTGCTGATCAATCCACTTCGAGAAAAATCTCTCAATTTTGCGTGCGTTTGGAGGCCAAACAGAGATTACGTTTTAATTATGGATTAACAGAACGCTAATTACTTAGATATGTTCGTATTGCTAGAAAAACTAAGGGTTCGACAGGCCAAGTACCACTGCAATTACTTGAAATGCGTTTAGATAATATTATTTTTCATTCAGGTATGGCTTCGACTATTCCTGCAGCTAGACAATTAGTTAATCATAGACACATCGTAGTAAACGACCGTATTGTGGATGTACCAAGCTACCGCTGTAAACCGAAAGATATTATTACTGTCCGGAATCGACCAACTTCCTCTAATGTACTGAGGAGCGGCATTAATGAGTCTTCTCGAGGGGACGAAATACCAGATCATTTAACTCTTTCTCTATTGGAAGGCAACAGGCCAAAGGGGTTGGTGAATCGGATTGCCAATCGGGAATCTATCGATTTGAATATAAATGAATTATTAGTTGTCGAGTATTATTCTCGCAAAGCTTAACCCTAGGTGATTTAGGATTTATTGAGTAATTACTTAACTTAATAAAATAATTTGATTTGAGAATCCTTGTAACAAGGATTCTTAGGCAATCTACTCAAAATAATAAGTAACAGATAGATTACTTAAAAAAAAAAGCAAAGATTAAGAAATCTTTCCGATATATCTGATTCATTTCTTTTGGCAAAAACCAATCCCCAATAATATTGGACTTTAGTATTTTTTAGTTTCAAACAGATTAAATCGACGCATCATACAATATTCCGAGCCGCCAATACGGGTGATTTCAAACAACAAATGATTCTATTACCAATAGATTTTCAATAGACTGAACCTAGGATCCCTTACCGTTATCAAACGTTCCTCCAATATTATTAGAAACTGTTGTTCTAGACTAATCTCAGGTTTCTGATGAATTAGCAACTTACCAAGATATGGCAATCGAAGAAAAAAAAGAGGGATATACAGAGATATAAAACTACAAAATACGGAGAGGAAGGAGAGGGATTCGAACCCTCGGTAAACAAAAGCCTACTTAGCATTTCCGGTGCTACACCTTAAACCGCTCGGTCACCCTTCCTGTGGGATTTGATTACTCAAATACTTTCACATATTTTAAAGATTTAGGTAGCAAAATGACAAGTTAGTAGTCAATGAAAATTAGAAAGAAATAATTTTTGATATATAGATTTAAGATTCACCAGTTATTAAAAACGAGGATTAATCTTCAAGATTGGGATAAAAAGAATAACGAGATTTGACACATAGATCTTTAGGTATTCTGAAAATATTTTCATACATCCTCGATCCCTATAAATGAGTAGGTTTTGATGAAACAATATGGAATAGGTTTCATTGGAGGAGGAATAGATCCAAGCTGTTGATGGATTTCCTACGAGCCTGGACGCCCTTTCTATATCTGATAAATAGTTGTTTAGTACAGAGCTGCTTATTCCATGGAATCCTTTTATTCCGTTTCATTCTCCTATTTGATTGAAAAAAAATGAGGTACATAAACATTAAAGAGATGTACAATGTGCCTTATGGCTTTATTACTCTTTACTTTCCGTATTATCAAATATATCCTTTTTTTTGTAACCTCGATTAATCTAATAATAAGTGGAATGTGAGAGAGAAAAAAAAAATTAGAATTGATTATGCCTAGATCTCAGAGAAATGACAATTCTATTGACAAAACTTTCACAATTATAGCAGATATTTTGTTACAAATTCTACCGACCACTAAGAGAGAAAGGGAAGCTTCTACATATTATAGGGATGGTGCGATTCGCGAGGGGAATCAATTCGGCTTTATTCAGAATGAATTGAGGGGGTTCCAGTCTCAATAGACCCACATTTGGTGAAGGTGTGTTTTGATTGGGAAGCAAGTCCTTCGGTCGCGTATCCACGATTGATGCAGCCTCGGATGCTACAGCTCCAATTTCTCTTGGATCTTGGTATCAAGCAAAAGGTTAAACCTATGAAATGATATGTGATGAGTGGTTTCATGGGCAAAAGCATAAGGGAGGGGGGGGAGGGCGCCACGTGTAGGAATCGACAATACAAAGGCTTCGTTAAATTTCAGTTTCGCCACGTATCGCACCTTTCCGACAATTTTCAAGTGGTGGCAACTATCGATAGTGATTGGGACAACAAACAGCCATCCCGTTTGTGTTTTGGATGCCCTTAGAATCATCGAAGATTGTCGAGGTGATTAATCCCCGCAAAATACAAAGCGTTGGGAACGAAGAAATTGTCAAAGAGTTTATTTATAGTACCAAATTGTGGTGACATAATTGTCTCAATAAAAAAAAAATTCTTTGCAAGAAGGATGGTTAGACATTAGTTTCGGGAGACACTAGCCCCCACTTAACTATAGGTTAGGAATAGAAATAGTTAGACTATTTCAAATACTATTATCCCGCCGTGCATCAGGTGGGAGGAGCCGTATGAGATGGGAATCTCACGTACGGTTTTGGAGCGGAGCCTATTTGCATTAGCAACCGTAACGGATGTCAGCCCAATCTGAAGGAGAATATGCAGAAGCTTCATAAAATTACTACAAAGCTATGCGTTTAGAGATTGATTCTTACGATCGGAGTTACATACTTCATAATATAGGTCTTACTCATACTAGTAATGGGAAACATGCGAAAGCTTTGGAATACTATTTTCAAGCATTGGAGCGGAATTCTTTTCTGCCACAAGCTCTTAATAATATGGCTGTGATCCGTCACTACGTGCGATTATCTATACCTTAGGATCTTCCAGTTTGTAACTATTCAACCAACGAAAAGGGCTTCCCACAAACAGACTTTCGGACAAAAGTTGTCACAAGCTGTGGGGAATCCAGTACCCCCTTCCCGGCACAACCCAGGTTTGAGGGAGGGACATAGCCTAACTATCCCATGGATAATTGATTGAATCGAAGGATATAGCACCGTAAAGATTCATCATTGAAAATCTGGGTCGATACGATGAAATTGGTCCACCCAAGAAGTTATACAATTTATCTCTGTAGCAGAGTTGATTGGGAAAATAAAAAAGAAGTAGCGGGCCACGGTGTAGCATCAAATCCCAAAGGAAGAATCTATCTAAATGGATCCATATTGAGAATAGGGTAGTTAGTTTTGAAAAAAAAAAGAAAAATCTTATTCTTTTTTATTAACTAGGAGTACGGAAAAGATTCTATTCGAGGCAAATGGAATTAGAAAACCCTATCAGTGACTATTTTCTTAGCTCCTTCACAAATCAGGATTAACCCTTCTCTCTCTTGATTCGATAAACAAGGGGCTAATGAGTAGTCGTTCGAGCCGTATGAGGTAGGAAACTCTCAAGTTCGGTTCTAAGGGAGGAGATCGTGAAAGAATCTATCCATCCTGACCGAGGGGAACAGGCCATTCAACAAGGAGATTCGGAGGTTTCAGAAGCTTGGTTCGATCAAGCTGCTGAGTATTGGAAACAAGCAATAGCACTTTCCCCCAGTAATTACATTGAAGCACAGAATTGGTTAAAAATTACAGGACGTTCTTTTTTTATTTAGTGAGTGAAAGAAGCACAGCGACCTAGATGAAAAAAATGTAACAAATAGTATTAGGAAAAAAAAAGTCTTGCTTACCCAACCTTCACTCAGTCACACTTCGCTTCTTCCCCCTATTCAACGATCAATTTTGCAAAGTCCATGAGGCACTAGTCGATTGTGTAATAATAAGATTAAATGCCTGCCCCGCATAACTCTTCTATCGCAGCTGTTCCAGTTCCAAACTCAAGGGGAAAAAGAATACTTTACTAGTTAGTAGTAAAAATTMTAGTTCTTAGAAGTTTCGTATCCTCTGTTGGTAGGTTGTTGCTATCCCTCGTCCGAAGAGAGGAGAGTCTCGATGACTATTCGTTCACCAGAACCAGAAGTCAAGATTATGGTGGAAAAGGATCCCGTGAAAACCTCTTTTGAGAAATGGGCTCAACCTGGACATTTCTCGAGAAATTTGGCTAAGGGTCCTAGTACCACCACATGGATTTGGAATCTACATGCTGATGCTCATGATTTTGATAGTCATACCTCTGACTTAGAGGATATATCCCGTAAAATATTTAGCGCTCATTTTGGTCAACTAGCTATTATTTTCATCCGGCTGAGCGGCATGTATTTTCACGGGGCTCGTTTCTCCAATTACGAAGCATGGCTAAATGACCCTACTCACGTTAAGCCTAGCGCTCAGGTGGTTTGGCCAATAGTGGGTCAAGAGATACTTAATGGGGATGTGGGCGGGGGGTTTCAGGGAGTACAGATAACGTCTGGATTCTTTCAAATTTGGCGAGCTTCCGGAATAACTAATGAATTACAGCTCTATTGCACAGCCATCGGTGCTTTAATCTTTGCAGGATTAATGTTCTTTGCTGGTTGGTTTCATTACCACAAGGCTGCTCCAAAATTGGCCTGGTTCCAGAATGTAGAATCCATGCTGAATCACCATCTAGCAGGTCTCTTGGGGTTGGGTTCGCTAGCGTGGGCGGGACATCAGATACACGTTTCGCTACCAATTAACCAATTATTAGATGCGGGAGTTGACCCCAAAGAAATACCCCTTCCTCATGAATCTATTCTTAATCGTGATCTTTTGGCTCAAACGTATCCTAGTTTTACAAAAGGATTAATCCCATTTTTCACTCTTGACTGGTCAGAATACTCCGATTTTTTAACCTTCCGGGGGGGATTGAATCCAGTAACAGGGGGGTTGTGGCTGACCGATACCGCGCATCACCATCTAGCCATTGCAGTTCTTTTCTTGGTAGCTGGTCATATGTATAGAACCAATTGGGGTATTGGACATAGTACGAAAGAGATTTTAGAAGCTCATAAAGGCCCCTTCACTGGTGAGGGTCACAAGGGTCTTTATGAAATTCTAACCACTTCATGGCATGCTCAATTAGCTATTAATCTTGCCATGTTAGGCTCTTTAACAATTATAGTGGCCCATCACATGTACGCTATGCCGCCTTATCCGTACTTAGCCACCGATTATGCTACACAACTCTCCTTGTTTACCCATCACATGTGGATCGGGGGTTTCTTAGTAGTTGGCGCGGCTGCACACGCAGCTATTTTTATGGTAAGGGATTATGACCCGACCACTCAATATAACAATCTGTTAGATCGTGTCATTCGGCATCGTGATGCTATAATTTCACATCTTAACTGGGTCTGCATCTTTCTAGGTTTCCATAGTTTCGGCCTATACATTCATAACGATACTATGAGTGCTTTGGGACGTCCCCAAGATATGTTTTCAGATACCGCTATTCAGTCACAACCCATATTCGCTCAGTGGGTGCAAAATACTCATGCTTCCGCTCCTGGTTCAACCGCACCTAATGCAGCGGTAGGTACTAGCTTAACCTGGGGGGGTAGCGACTTAGTAGCAGTAGCTGGCAAAGTTGCTTTAGCACCAATCCCATTAGGTACTGCAGATTTCTTGGTACACCATATTCATGCATTTACAATTCATGTTACTGTATTAATATCACCGAAGGGTGTTCTGTTTGCACGCAGCTCTCGCCTAATACCCGATAAAGCAAATCTTGGTTTTCGTTTTCCTTGCGACGGGCCCGGTAGAGGAGGTACCTGCCAGGTATCTGCTTGGGATCACGTTTTCTTAGGGTTGTTCTGGATGTACAATTCCATCTCAGTAGTTCTATTTCACTTCAGTTGGAAGATGCAATCCGATGTACGGGGTAGTATAAGTGAACAGGGAGCAGTGAACCATATCACTGGGGGAAATTTTGCGCAGAGTTCAACAACTATTAATGGATGGCTACGTGACTTCTTGTGGGCACAGGCTTCCCAAGTCATTCAATCATATGGTTCCTCGTTATCCGCATATGGTCTTCTATTCTTGGGTGCTCATTTTGTTTGGGCTTTCAGCCTAATGTTCCTATTCAGTGGTCGCGGATACTGGCAAGAACTCATTGAATCTATTGTTTGGGCTCATAATAAATTGAAAGTTGCTCCTGTTACCCAACCTAGGGCTCTGAGTATCATACAGGGACGTGCCGTAGGAGTAGCTCATTACCTTCTGGGTGGAATCGCCACAACATGGGCGTTCTTCCTAGCGAGAATCATTGCAGTGGGATAATGGCTAGGAGGATTTGAGAAACATTACGGCATCAAGATTTCCAAAGTTCAGCCAGGGTCTATCCCAAGACCCAACTACTCGTCGTATCTGGTTCGGTATAGCCACTGCGCATGACTTTGAGAGTCATGACGATACTACCGAGGAGCGTCTCTATCAAAAAATATTTGCTTCTCATTCCGGTCAATTAGCTATAATTTTTCTCTGGACCTCTGGGAATTTATTCCATGTGGCTCGGCAGGGTAACTTCGAGGCATGGGTGCGAGACCCATTACATGTAAGGCCAATTGCTCATGCTATTTGGGATCCTCATTTCGGTCAGCCAGCTGTCGAAGCTTATACTCGGGGAGGGGCTCCGGGTCCAGTCAATATTGCTTATTCTGGTGTATATCAATGGTGGTACACCATTGGTCTACGCAACAACCAAGATCTTTATACTGGATCTATCTTTTTGCTAGCCATTTCCGCTTCATTCTTACTGGCTGGCTGGTTACACCTACAACCTAAATGGAAACCGGGCATTTCCTGGTTCAAAAATGCTGAATCTCGGCTCAATCACCATCTTTCAGGACTCTTCGGGGTGAGTTCTTTAGCTTGGACGGGGCATTTGATCCATGTAGCTATTCCTGAATCTAGGGGTGGACATGTGAGATGGGATAATCTGTTAACCGCAACCCCGCATCCTCAAGGCTTGGGACCATTCTTCTCGGGTCAGTGGAGTGTTTACGCACAGGATCCTGACTCCAGTAACCACTTGTTTGATAGTGCCCAAGGAGCAGGAACAGCTATTTCAACTTTTCTGGGGGGATTTCATCCACAAACTCAAAGTTTATGGCTAACTGATATTGCTCATCATCATTTGGCAATTGCAGCTGTGTTTATTATTGCTGGTCACACGTACAGGACTAACTCTGGTATTGGACATAGTATGAAAGAGATTTTGGAGGCTCATATTCCTCCAGGCGGCAGATTGGGGCGTGGACACAAAGGACTTTATGATACGGTCAATAACTCCCTCCATTTTCAACTAGGACTCGCTTTAGCCGCTTTAGGAGTCACCACTTCCCTAGTTGCGCAGCATATGTATTCGTTGCCTGCTTATGCTTTTATAGCACAAGATTATACGACCCAAGCCGCACTATACACCCATCACCAATATATTGCCGGGTTTATCATGACAGGAGCCTTCGCGCATGGGGCTATATTCTTTATTAGAGATTACGATCCGGAACAAAATAAGGATAACGTCTTAGCAAGAATGTTGGAACATAAAGAAGCAATAATAGCCCATTTAAGTTGGGCTAGTTTATTCCTAGGGTTCCACACTCTAGGGCTCTACGTCCATAACGATGTAATGCTAGCCTTCGGAACTCCGGAGAAGCAGATTCTTATTGAACCTGTATTTGCTCAATGGATCCAATCTGCTCACGGTAAAGCTTTGTATGGTTTCGACGTACTTCTATCCTCGGCAGATAGTCCAGCAATTAATGCCGGTCGGGGCTTATGGTTACCCGGTTGGTTGGATGCTATTAATAACAATAGTAACTCATTATTTCTAACGATTGGACCTGGGGATTTTCTAGTTCACCATGCTATTGCTTTGGGTCTACACACAACTACACTGATTTTAGTAAAAGGTGCTTTAGATGCGCGAGGCTCCAAGCTGATGCCAGATAAGAAAGAATTCGGTTACAGTTTCCCTTGCGACGGTCCAGGTAGAGGTGGTACCTGCGACATTTCAGCTTGGGATGCCTTTTATTTAGCAGTTTTCTGGATGCTGAACACCATTGGATGGGTCACTTTCTACTGGCACTGGAAACATATCACCCTGTGGCAAGGTAATGTTGCTCAATTTAATGAATCCTCTACTTATTTGATGGGATGGTTGAGGGATTATTTACGGTTGAACTCTTCGCAACTTATTAATGGCTACAATCCCTTCGGTATGAACAGTTTATCTGTATGGGCATGGATGTTCTTATTTGGACATCTCGTGTGGGCCACTGGATTCATGTTTCTGATTTCCTGGCGCGGTTACTGGCAAGAACTCATTGAAACTCTAGCTTGGGCCCACGAACGTACACCCTTGGCAAATGTGATACGCTGGAAGGATAAACCAGTTGCTCTTTCTATTGTTCAAGCACGATTAGTGGGACTAGCCCATTTCTCTGTAGGTTACATATTTACCTACGCAGCTTTTCTAATAGCATCTACATCAGGTAAATTTGGATAACTCTATCTCTCTCTTCTTCGACTAGCGAAACGTCTATGCGTCGGGCTCACCCTCACTACCCCCTACATCTGAGCCAATCGCAAGACCAACTATCTATGGCTTAATAGATATAAACAAATTGATTTATTTATTTATATCTATATTAACTGATAAATAAGAACTTTGATTGCAGATCCAATCCATTTTAGAATAGTATTCCAATCCTGTTGACCTATAGATTATGGCAAAGAAGAGTCTCATTGAGAAGGAGAAAAAAAAAGAAAAATTGGTGAAAGAATATGATCTCATTCGTCAATCTTTGAAACAACAGATCAGAAAGGGTTCATCAATCCAGGAAAAAATAAAGATTTCCAAGGGATTACAATCTCTACCGCGTAACAGTGCACCCGTCCGTCTCCGTAACCGATGCTCCCTAACCGGACGACCCAGATCCAATTACCGAGACTCTGGTTTATCTAGACACGTACCTCGCGAAATGGCACACACTTGTTTGCTGCCTGGAGTAATAAAATCGAGTTGGTGAAAAAAGTATTATTCAATAAAAAAAAAATAGATATTTATAGATTAACAGTTTTTTCTCATGTTCAATGTAATTATTCAAGGAATGTGTAATAATTACATTGAAGGTATCAACTACGCGGGGTAGAGCAGCTTGGTAGCTCGCAAGGCTCATAACCTTGAGGTCACGGGTTCAAATCCTGTCTCCGCAAAGGAAACCGTTAATTCTCTATCTAATGAAGTGATAAGACACCCTTACCTATGGGTTTTACCCTAATCATTTTATCTCTCGTGTCCTACTGACCAATCAACCCCAAGCCTTGTAGATCGTAGGCCGCATAATTACGAGTATTTCCATTATTTTCTAGGTTATGCTTATTCCACGTTACATGAAAAAAAAAGAATAGTATTTCAATCTTTAATAGTCTTTCAATATTTTTTTTTTACCCATTATTGGTTGGAGAGGAAAATAGGAATAGAGGGTCTAAAAAGGAATTATCAACACAACTATCTTTTGCTTCGTCTCAAATCAAGATTTTCTTTTACCAAGTTCTAGTATCTGGAAAGAATAAAAAACGGAACAAACAAAATAGTTTTGTTTTTTTGTATACCACGTAGAATTTCCCTCAATTAGACCATTTATTTGTAGGCCCTTTTAACTCAGTGGTAGAGTACCGCCATGGTAAGGCGTAAGTCGTCGGTTCAAATCCGATAAGGGGCTAATCAAATAGTTGTACAAAATATCAAACTCGAGCTGTCTCTTTTTGACAGAAGCACCCAGATCAGTATGATCTGCGTGCGAAAGCACAATACAATATTGTCCCTTTCATTTCCTGAAAATGGTGAGGATACTGACACTTAAACATTTTTTATTCAAAAAGGGGTGGAATGTTGATACTCACCCAAATGCCCATCAAATGAGAATCTCTCGATTCTCCCATTTACCATTTGATTGAACCTGAATTGAATCGATAAAATTATTGATAGGTTGAGGGGGAAGAAAAAAATCATTTAATTGATAATCCTAGAATCGGTGCAGGGCTAGCTCCGTTCAAATTAGATTTCTCAGTTGAATTGTTTTTCTCACCCTGATTCCTAATTGGAAATGTATCGTTAACCACGATACTGAAGAATCAAATGAATATAATCCCTAATATTAGGGATTATTTAGTTACCCCTAGCGTGGGAATTCGATATGAATTCTCAGTATCAATAGATTTCTATTCAGTCTAAAAAATCTTGGATAATCGCTTTTTCTGTATAGATAATTTCCAGTTATTGAGTTATTGAATAATTTTTCCGACCCCCTTAATTAAATAATTAAGACTCCTGTTTTTTATATTCCTCAAAGAATCAAAATTTATTATTTTGCCATCGGAACTCGAAGCAGGGGTATAGGCCTTTCATTCAATGTCGATATTTTTAACAACTATTCCATTCGAAGCTAGGTCGGGGTAGGCCACTACCCATTCGCACAATTCGGGACCAGAAAGCTTTCAATTTTTATTGGAGATTGGTAAAATAATTATTGGGATGTTCCTAAAGTATAGATGAGTACCATAAAAATACAGATCAGATGGATCTATAGACGTGCGTATACTCTCTATACTACTAACCCTTTCACGGATTCTCAGAGACAGATTTTTTCCTTTTCGAACCCCTTTTCTCTCTTTACCAGTAAAAAATCAAATAAGAAAAAAAAAAAAGTTGGAATAATATACCGGTACTGCGGGAAAATATCTAATAAATGCCAATGATTGTTTGACGAAAGAAAGAATATCTTTGGGATGGAGTCCCAAATTAGGGTCCGTCGATGCGGCAGAAGGGTTGACGAAATATCGGAAGAAAAGAAAGGTTTACCCACTTTCTGGGGAATTACGTAACAAAATGTTTCGTCTCGAGACTAAGTCGATATTGATAGATTGAAAAAGGAGAGACAATTAAAAACGTAATATTAGATGGGAAAAAAGGAAGAATAATAAGGAGAAGAATAGACAAAAAACTAGAGAGGAAGGAAAATAAAAAGAGGGAGAAAGGTAAGATAAAAAGAGTGAGAAATAATGGAATGAAAACGAAGAAGGAAGAGAGGAAGCGAAAGAATCCTGAAAGATCTATCAGTATCATTCTCGTGTGATGACTACCGGAGGTATGCTGTTTCGGTGAACGATTTTTCCAGAAGGGACAACGATGTAATGGTTCAATCTTATGCAAAGTAACGTAACTATACCATTTCATAGAATGGAAAGAAGGGAACCCAGAAATGGTTCGAAGAGTTGAGTGAGGGAATAACTATGACCATCGCCATTGGAAAATCTTCCAAGGAACCGAAAGATTTATTTGATAGTATGGACGATTGGCTAAGAAGAGATCGTTTCGTTTTCGTAGGTTGGTCTGGTCTATCACTCTTTCCCACCGCTTACTTCGCTTTAGGTGGTTGGTTCACCGGTACAACCTTCGTTACCTCGTGGTATACTCATGGATTAGCTAGTTCCTACTCAGAAGGTTGTAACTTCTCGACTGCCGCAGTTTCTACTCCTGCTAATAGTTTAGCCCACTCCTTGCTTCTGTTATGGGGTCCCGAAGCACAAGGAGATTTCACCCGTTGGTGCCAATTAGGAGGTCTATGGACCTTCGTTGCTCTTCATGGTTCCTTTGCTCTGATAGGTTTCATGTTACGTCAATTCGAACTTGCTAGGTCCGTACAATTACGTCCCTACAACGCAATAGCGTTCTCCGCCCCTATTGCCGTTTTCGTCTCTGTATTCTCGATCTACCCCTTGGGGCAATCCGGTCGGTTCTTCGCACCCAGTTTCGGTGTAGCAGCTATCTTTCGATTCATTCTCTTTTTTCAAGGTTTTCATAATTGGACGTTAAACCCATTCCATATGATGGGGGTTGCGGGAGTTCTTGGTGCCGCCCTTTTATGCGCCATTCATGGTGCCACAGTGGAAAACACTCTATTTGAAGATGGTGATGGTGCGAACACATTCCGCGCGTTTAACCCAACTCAATCCGAAGAGACTCATTCAATGGTAACTGCTAATCGTTTCTGGTCCCAAATATTCGGTGTCGCTTTCTCTAACAAACGTTGGTTACACTTTTTCACGTTATTCGTGCCAGTGACCGGTTTATGGATGAGTGCTATTGGAGTAGTTGGTCTCGCCCCGAATCTACGCGCGTACGACTTTGTTTCCCAAGAAATTCGTGCAGCAGAAGATCCTGAATTTGAGACTTTTTACACAAAGAACATCCTATTAAACGAAGGTATTCGTGCTTGGATGGCGGCTCAGGATCAGCCTCATGAAAACCTTGTATTCCCCGAGGAGGTCTTACCCCGTGGAAACGCTCTTTAATGGAACCCTCTCTCTGGGTGGTCGCGATCAAGAAACCACAGGTTTCGCTTGGTGGGCCGGTAACGCCCGACTCATCAATCTGTCTGGTAAATTACTTGGTGCCCACGTGGCTCATGCTGGTTTGATTGTATTTTGGGCCGGAGCTATGAATCTATTTGAAGTGGCTCATTTCGTTTCGGAAAAACCTATGTATGAACAAGGGTTGATCTTACTTCCTCACCTAGCTACCCTGGGTTGGGGGGTAGGTCCTGGCGGGGAAGTCACAGATACTTTCCCTTATTTTGTTTCCGGAGTACTTCATTTGATCTCTTCCGCAGTTCTAGGGTTTGGGGGCATCTATCACGCTCTGATTGGGCCCGAAACTTTGGAAGAATCCTTTCCGTTCTTTGGCTATATATGGAAAGATAAGAATAAGATGACCACAATTCTAGGTATCCATTTAATACTATTAGGCGTTGGTGCCTTCCTCCTAGTGTTCAAAGCACTCTATTTTGGAGGTTTGTATGATACATGGGCACCTGGGGGCGGGGATGTAAGAAAGATTACGAATCTTACCCTAAGCCCGAACGTTATCTTTGGTTATCTACTAAAATCTCCCTTTGGCGGAGAGGGCTGGATCGTAAGTGTGGATAATCTAGAAGATATTATTGGGGGACATGTCTGGTTGGGATCTATTTGTATTTTCGGGGGAATCTGGCACATATTAACGAAACCATTTGCTTGGGCTCGTCGCGCTTTCGTATGGTCCGGAGAAGCTTACTCGTCCTACAGTTTAGGAGCTCTTGCCATCTTTGGTTTCACCGCTTGTTGCTTCGTCTGGTTCAACAACACAGCATATCCTAGCGAATTCTATGGTCCCACTGGCCCAGAAGCTTCTCAGGCTCAAGCTTTTACCTTTCTTGTCAGGGACCAACGTCTCGGTGCTAACATAGGTTCCGCTCAGGGACCCACTGGTTTGGGTAAATATCTGATGCGTTCCCCTACGGGAGAAATCATATTTGGAGGCGAAACCATGCGTTTTTGGGACCTTCGCGCTCCTTGGTTGGAACCCTTAAGGGGTCCTAATGGTTTAGATCTAAGTAAGCTAAAGAGGGATATACAACCGTGGCAGGAGCGACGATCCGCGGAGTATATGACTCATGCACCCTTGGGCTCTCTCAACTCCGTGGGTGGAGTAGCTACCGAGATCAATGCCGTGAACTATGTATCTCCTCGGAGTTGGTTGGCAACTTCTCATTTCGTTCTAGGATTCTTTTTCTTCGTGGGCCACCTATGGCACGCGGGAAGGGCTCGTGCAGCTGCGGCCGGGTTTGAAAAAGGAATTGATCGTGATACCGAACCCGTTCTTTCTATGACACCCCTTAATTGAAAAGTAAAACTTGGGGGAGAATTGTTGGGATGATGAGGAAAAAAAAATATTTCTCTACTTCTACTAGTGGGTTAATAGCTGCTGGATATATGTACGTCCCTGTTAGTGAATTCACCACATCGAGGTAGATTCTATCTATCTATCTATTTAGATAGATAGATATCAAATAGTGTCTATTCTTCCGAAACAATAATTTATGAAGAACCACGAACCAGAAGCTTCAATAGCAGCCGCGCCTATTTAGTTACGTCTACGGAAATACTCCTGCCGAATACCCCATTTTTGGGTGGTAGGGGTGGCATGTCGATAAGAATAGGCAAACTCAAGGATCATTTGAATCCCCGTGAGTCACATACGGTAACGCGTGGATCCCCCCTATGGGGGGGGGAGGTGGACTATTGAGATTGAGACAACATCATTTTACTTTTCCGGCGAATCAGTCGATGGGACTAGTGCCAATATAAAATGTATTTAGTCGGTATTTCATTTTGCACATATGCTACCATCCCTCGAGCCTTGAGAGATATTGATGCGGGTTCGAGCCACAACCGAATGCCAAAATAAAACTATTTTCAGACTGCTCGCTTTAGTAGATGGAAAGTGGATTATTGCTAAGAAAAAAAAGTTATCCCTGGGTTTCATTTCATTACCTGAAGTATACTATATACTATCGGATGATTCTTTTAATCAATAATTCTTTTAGACCATTTATATATCTTAGTTATTTCGTCCCTGAATATTTGTTGGTATTAAGCCAATAGTAGGAGAGAGAGGGATTCGAACCCTCGATGGCGTTTCGACACCATGCCAGTTTTCAAGACTGGAGCCATGAACCACTCGACCATCTCTCCTGGAGAGGCGGATTCCTTACCCAGTAATCGAAAGTATTAATCATCTACTTTAGGTGAAGTAGGAATCTTATCAATCTCAAGACATATGTATTGTATCAAGATCCACCTCTACTGTGAAAGATATAGAGTGGGAGGAATCTCATAAGATTGATCATTGATCGCGGAGTTGCTGTGGATGATCATTCCGAATGGCGAGATTTTCACTTTCATGCGACGACTCATTGATAGATTCAGTGACATTAGATTCTGGAGTACTAGAAAGGTTTTGGTTCTCCCTCAAATACCTGGTACAGTGAAAATCTCACCGGATGGGGATTGGATGGTACAAATAACCCATTCCTGATATGGAGGGAATCAGAATTATGACTATCGCTTTCCAGTTGGCTTTATTCGCATTAATTGCTACCTCATTTCTACTAGTTGTTGGTGTACCTGTCGCGTTCGCCTCCCCCGGCGGTTGGTCCAGCAATAAAAATATTGTCTTTTCGGGGGCTTCATTATGGATCGGATTAGTTTTTTCAGTAGGTATACCCAACTCCTTTATTTCTCAATAATTCGATGCTTCGGTTCCTCTTCTCGTAATTCACTGTTACGAAGGGGGTGGGGGGGGGGGGGGGGGGGTCCTCTCGCCCGTAATAAATTCATTAAGGATCGGGGTCTAATGAATAAGCTAGATATGTCAATCTGTAGAATTACTATACATTAAGTACGTGATGTGGTGTAGAATGCGGTAACAGGTTGTGCGGATATAGTTGAATGGTAAAATGTCTCCTTGCCAAGGAGATGACGCGGGTTCGATTCCCGCTATCCGCCTATCAAATCACTAAGGAGTCTGCTATATACGCGAAATAACGCATTAAGAATCAATCATTGCAGGAATTATTAATTTATTTTTTGTTTCCCTATCCGGGGGGGCGGTTCTTTTATATTCTGAATCTTAAGAACTCCGATCATACCCTATAGAGAGGCATCCCAGTGCGGATGGATCAAGTGATTCTTTCAAAAAACGCGCAAGGGGGTTCAACGACAGTATTAATTGATTTGATTGGAATTATCCACCCCTCCCCCCCCCCTAAAAAAAAACAAGGAAAAGGGTGGAAAGATGACTGTATTGGTAATTTGGTTGAAAGATAATGAACCGTGTGGAAAGGCCGGCCAATCCGGCCCAATTTCTTTATGTAATCTCAATTAATTGAGTTGGTGCCAGGGGATGGGGTAAAGCGGAGTAATCTAGTCAGTAATAGATAGATTAGGTAGGTAAATAGTATAGGGGAATAAGCAACTTGCTAATGTTTCTGTTCCATAGTATACTCATCAGTAACTACTTGCTATCAAGTATTCCGTATCAAGAAGGTTTCTTCTTGAATTGAGATCTGTCGCAGATAGTTAGGTAAGGGCGATATAGTCAAGCGGTAAGACGGAGGATTGCAAATCCTTCATTCCCCAGTTCGAATCTGGGTGTCGCCTGATCCAAGCTTTGATGAATATATCAATGTTTATATTGATATTTTTTTTTTTTCAGGGATTGTTTGTTGCGCCGAAACCGGATACAAATAGAGATGCTCTATAGTCTATTATAGCCTATCACGTTAAATGTATATCGATGCGTCACATATAAGCAATCCCAATAATAGTATATCATCGGTTTATGAGTTAAAGGTCTGAATCATCAAGATTTTGAAATAGATATTTGGTAACATTAAAAAAAAAATCTATACATCCTCACTATCTTTTGTTATTGGGGTATCCTATTGAATAGGAGTGTAATTTTCACGCACGGTATGTCTCTAAGCCCGGACTCGTATTTGGACTCATAAATATTCAATAATTAGTAAATCTCAAGAGAGTTGAAGGGATAGGAACTATAATTACGGATCTAGTTAGTATAGCTTGGGCTGCCCCGACGGTGATTTCTACATTCTCCCTCTCACCTGCAGTTTGGGGAAGAAGTGGGTTATAACAAACGGTTAACCATTTCTCTCATAGTCTGATTCGGGGAATGCCAATCGTTGTAACAGTACCAACGATTCGTGTTATCCCTGCCCCAGAATCCTTTTCTCAGTGGGAAACATATATAGTATGAGATACTCTCCTACCCTGTCTTCGAGAGAGAAATAATCTCTCTCTTTACCTTCAATCTATGTAGAAATGTTTTCGTTCGGGAGGATCCAGCCACAGAAGTTTCTCCCTGTAAAGTATCCGCTGGTTACTCTTTCTAAATGTATCAATATGGTCATTCTACGAATCTACGAATCTAAATTATTAAAAATGATATATGTTCCAGTTCCACCTGGAAGTATTTCAGACGATGGTAGGATGGGATTCAGACGACAACCCTGAAAGATGAGAATGCTTCGACATAATGGGGTAAAGAAATAATCATAATCACAATATTGGGTGGGATAAGCTGAGATTTTTTAGGTTAGATGGCTGGCACCCCCCCCCCCCCCACCCCACCTAAAAACTATATGTGATTATTTTGTCGCGTTGTGACTTAAGCGATGTGGGTAATTATCAGAATATTATTCTTCACTTATAGGTCACGTTAGTGCTTCTAATCGAACTTCCTGGATTATCTCTTGCCGGATTGAGCTAATGAATAGCTGGCTATCCCCCATGCATCTGGATCGAAATAGATAGATGGGTAAATCTATCTGTCTATTTTTCTTGTTCCAATGTGGTTTGTTCTTTATATACCTGATATACCCTGTTCTACATTCCATTGTGTGTGGAATACAAGAATCCTTAGATCTATCTTTAGCTCCGTCGTCCACACATACACATGTATATCTATATTTATTTTCCAGAGGAAATAAGTTAGAATCAAATAGATGTCACAAAAAGGTAACGTCTTGGAATCCCTATTTTTACTCTTCCCGTTAGTTCTCGAATGTTGAAGAACCATATTGAATCAATTTAATCATGGATCCCTTTTTTCTATCTCCAAACCTAACCTACTATTTCTGCTACTGCTTCAAGTTCCGGATCTTTTGCATAAAGATATGTTGAGAATGAGAGATACTTTTAACAAGTACACTTGAGATAACACCTCTAGGATAGGATCCCTGGGGTTCGCTTTTTGTAGGGGCATACAAAAAGATACCTATCGCTAAATTTGATTTATCAATATCCGTGAATTCTATCTATTTATCTATTCGCAGATAATAGATTGAGATATAGATAAATAGATAGATAAAAAATAAAGATTCCGATTGAAAGAAAAGGGACTGAAGAAGATTAATCAGGAAGGAGCGTAGGGAGCAGTAATTTATTACTAACAACTATATTGCGTATTATTGTCTCGTCCGGAATACCAGCCTCATTCTTTATCCTGCAACAAACAATCCTTCTATGTTTCCCTACTCGCTTCTGTACACTGAGGATTAAGAGATTGATCCTCGAACTAATTATTTTGAGCGACCGTTTGAATGTAAAGAATGAGTGGAAAAGCTGTAGGGATTAGGATGAAAAGTGCAGTGGCTACGAACGCAAGAATATTGACTTCCGTATTAATAGTTCAAATCAATTGAGGAATAGCTTGAGTGGTCCCATTGGGAAATAAAAACTCTTGGGCTCTATTATGAACCATCTATTTCTAATTAGTTTAGTCGGGTCGACCGAATAAAGTATCTCCAATTAATCAAAGATAAGGGAGTATTAAAGTTGAATTTTCAATATCGATTACATAGTATATCATGAAATGAAATCTCGAGAATACCCGATTCCTCTCTTCCTCGCGGCAATAACCTACCCCTGACCCTTTCTCTTTGGATCGATCAATCCGCTGATGCAATCTGGTAAGGGGTATTAGAAACCCCCTCAAATGATTAGTCTAATTTAATAGGTTGGAGAATAAAAAAAAAAAAGATTTGAGTCTTGTTACTTCTCTATTGTTTCGAGAGATAAATTGAATTGACGATTAGTAGAGAATACTCTATGATTTTAAGGGGTGATCAGGCCCCCATCGTCTAGAGGCCTAGGACATCTCTCTTTCAAGGAGGCGACGGGGATTCGAATTCCCCTGGGGGTATTCCTTTTGCAAGAACCTCGCGATCGTACTAGAAAGATTCTTCTTATTATCTTATCGGTTTGTACTCAAACTAGGGGTCCGACTCAATTATCGGGATGCAACCGCGAACCAACCGGTAACCCTACTTTTGAAACTGAAATGTCCCATAATCTGTGGGTCGATGCTCGAGTGGTTAATGGGGGCGGACTGTAAATCCGCTGGCGGCGCCTACGCTGGTTCGAATCCAGCTCGACCCAAGTCTGAGACCATAGATTCATTTGTGGCGTCGTTTATCTCGTTAATATCGCAACTGAAACCCTAAAGCATTTCACTAGAATTAGGATTTATCGGGATTGACGGGTCTCGAACCCGCAACTTCCGCCTTGACAGGGCGGTGCTCTAACCAATTGAACTACAATCCCAGGAAGTAATTAGATTTTATATAGCGGCTGCTTCAAAGTCAACGATCTTTTTTTAGGTTTAAAAAAAAAAAAAAAAAATTGATGAAGATGAAATAAATTTATCAAAAATTCAAACCTAATCTTTAGGCATCTATCTAACTTATCTAAATCATAGATACAATGGTGGGGGGCGAGACTATTTCAATCCCGTGAAACATAGGACATCGATGGAGATCCTTGCGCTATAACCACCCAGTGCTTGTTTCTATTACATATGAGGATTCCATCAAGACGATATTCTTTGAATATCTGCTTAACAAATCAATAAGTTAACCCAATAATTGGTTATTGAATTGACTAAACAAAAACCTTTCATCATTTTTTTGCTTCTGGTAGTTAATTTACCGCGGCTATTCTTCCAGTTTTCGTGGATTAACCCTTACCGTGTGCGCCGCCCCATCTACAGAATTCCCCTTCGTCCACCCCTACACTCTTCCCATGCCTCTATTGTCCTCAAAATCCCAATATACCTCCCATTTCTATTTCTATAAATAAATCGTTCAGACTTCTATTAATCTGTTACGAGGACTTGCGTGGAAAGGAAACAAGATTTATCCATTTATCTGAAACTCCTTTGGTATAACTTGGAACTATCCCCCAACCCCCCCCCCCATTTTCCTAGTAAGTAGCTTCCCGTAGATTCAGATTCAATCGGTGAATCATTAATAGTGCCGAGGTTGCCACCGGCTGGGAATAAAAAAAACCACCCATCTATTCTTTCACGCTTCCCTAGCAATCAAAATTATTGATATAATATACTTGCGGAGTTTGTCTTTGTTTGCTGCGAGTCATTAAATATTTTTGAATCGTCACAAAAATTTTGGATACGTGAGCTCTTAATTCGTCATAGAATTATTTTTATGAAGATGTAGGTTCGTGGGGTTCGAGTTGCGCAGACCCCTTACAGCCTACTTTCATAATCTAACACCTGGTACAAAAAGTTCCTGTAAAAGATATCCGTGACTCCCCACCCTCCCTTTTTTTCTTCTCTTTTCCTTTAACCTCTTTGTCTTTTATTTTGTATTTATCTTTTTTTAAGATAGATATATCTATATCTTTTAAGATATTGATAATGTAATAGGGGGAGGCGAGGGCTAGAAAGAAAGGAAAAGAAATCTAATTGATATAGTTTTGCTTGAGAATGAATCTCGGTGTAATATTAGGAGGAGATAGAAACACGCCTGTACTGCCAGAACTTGCACGAATTCAATTCGAAGGATTTAACCGTTTCGTTCATGAAAGATTGCTTGAAGAACTTAAGAACTTTCCGAAAATTGAAGATACAGATAAGGAAGTTGAATCCTGATCTATTAGTGAACAGTATCAATTGACAGAACCTTCAGTCGAAGAGAGAGATGCTGCGTATCAATGTGTTACATATTCATCCGATCCATATGTACCAGCCTAATTGACTCGGAACAGAGACGGAGTAGTGGAAGAAGAGGCTGTACGCCTCGGATCCATTCCTTGGATGAATTCTCAAGGGACGTTCATCATTAATGGAATTGCTAGAGTTTTGATTAATCAAATACTGAGAAGTCCTGGTATCTATTACAACCGCGAATCGGATCAAAAAGGAGTCTCTGCATATACTAGCACCGTAATCTCGGATCGGGGAGGAAGATTTAAATCAGAGATGGATAAGAAAGACAGGATATGGGTTCGTATCAGCAAGAAACGAAAAGTATCCATTCTGATCTTATTAATAGCTATGGGGTTAAGCAGAAGAGATATTTTACAGAATGTCCGTTACCCTAAGATTTTTTCAAATATCTTGAAGAAACAAAAAGGGGCTATTGAATCATCAGAGGATGCTATAGTGGAACTTTACAAACACCTATACTCTGCTACAGACGTAGATATAGCATTTTCAGAATCTATATTCAAGGAATTACAAAAGAGATTTTTCCAGCATAGATGCGAATTAGGACGGGTTGGTCGACGAAACTTAAACATCAAGCTAGCTCTGGATGTACCCGAAACGGAACATTTTCTATTACCCCAAGACGTATTAGCAGCCGCGGATCATTCAATCGAAATAAGCTATGGTATGGGTAACCTTGATGACATAGATCATCTAAAAAATCGACGTGTTCGATCTGTGGCGGATCTGTTACAGGAACAAATGAAATTGGCCTTAAACCGTTTGGAGAATCCGATCCGATAAAATCTTCGTAGAGCCGTTAGGCGTAAACGTCTATTAACTCCCAGAGGATTAGTAACGTCTGTCCCAGTAATAGCAACTTCCAAAGAGTTTTTCGGTTCACATCCCTTATCACAATTTTTGGATCAGACCAATCCACTATCAGAAATGGTTCATAAACGAAGATTAAGTTCTTTAGGTCCCGGGGGGTTGACACGGCGAACCGCTAGTTTTTAAGCTCGAGATATTCATTTTAGTCATTATGGGCGTATATGCCCGATCGAAACATCCGAAGGCATGAATGCTGGCCTCATCTCATCATTAGCTATTCAGGCAAAAGTTAGCAATTCTGGATCCTTGCAGAGCCCTTATCTTAAAATGTCCGAATCGGCTGAGGAAGAACAATTAATTGATTTATCCCCCGCTGAGGATGATTATTATCGAGTAGCAACTGGAAATCTATTAATATCGGAATGGAGGATTAGAGAAAGAGAAGTTATACCGGTTCGGTATCGACAAGAGTTTTTAAGCGTTCTATGGGAGCAAGTCGATTTCCGAAGCATTCATCCTCTACAATATTTTTCTATCGGAGCTTCTCTTATTCCATTCATTGAGCATAATGACGCAAATTGCGCCTTGATGGGTTCTACTATGCAACGTCAAGCGGTTCCACTCTTTAAGCCTGAAAGATGTATTGTAGGGACTGGGTTAGAAGGTTAAGTAGCCTCGGATTCTGGAGGTGCAGCTGTATCTGAACGAGAAGGATGGATTCAATATATTGATGGTAATAGAATTACACTATCTACGACCGATGAAGAAGGTTTAAACACTACAGATACCAAATTACGAATTTATGAACGTTCTAATAACAATACCTGTATACACCAAAAGTCTACAGTTATGCCAGGAGAACTCTTGAAAGGCGGAGAAGTTGTAGCGGATGGAGCAGCAACCGTTGGGGGAGAATCAGCTTTAGGTAGAAATATCTTAGTAGCCTATATGCCTTGGGAGGGATACAATTCTGAAGATGCAGTATTGATTAGTGAACGTTCGATATACGAAGATATTTTTACATCTTTTCACATTGAGAGACATGAAGTTGAAGTTTGTGCAACAAACCAGGGTCCTGAAAGAGTTACTAAGGAAATACCTCAATTAGATAGTTATGCACTTCGACATTTGGACAATAATGGGCTTGTAGAGTCGGGATCTTGGGTAGAAGCAGGGGATGTTTTGGTGGGTAAACCGACGCCACAGGAGGGGGCGGACTCATTACGTGCTCCAGAAGGAAGATTGTCACAAGCCATTTCTGGTATTCAATTAGTTAACGCAAGAGAGAGTTGTCTGAAAGTCCCTATTGGTGGAAGAGGTCGAGTCACTGACGTTAGGTGGGTTTATCCCGAAGACGATACTACGAATGATTCAGAGGTTATTCATATATATATCTTATAGAAACGTAAGATACAAGTAGGTGATAAGATAGCTGGTAGGCATGGAAATAAAGGTATTGTGTCAAAGATCTTACCCAGACAGGATATGCCTTATTTACAAGATGGTACACCAGTCGATATGATATTAAGTCCCTTAGGAGTACCTTCATGAATGAATGTAGGATAGATTTTTGAGTGTTTGCTCGGGTTAGCTGGGGAGTTTCTGAAAACCCATTACCGGATAGTACCTTTTGATGAAAGATATGAGCGGGAGGCTTCTAGAAAACTAGTATTTTCAGAGCTTTGTGACGCGAGTACCGGGACTCGTAATCCATGGTTATTTGAGCCCGAACATCCCGGAAAGAGTCGATTGATCGACGGACGAACGGGTGATCCTTTCGAGCAACCAATTACGATCGGAAAGGCCTATATAATGAAATTGATTCATCAGGTTGATGATAAAATTCATGCACGATCCAACGGGCCCTATGCGCTTGTTACGCAACAACCCCTCAAGGGGAGATCTAGACGGGGGGGACAACGAGTTGGAGAAATGGAAGTTTGGGCTTTGGAGGGTCTTGGTGTATCTCACACGCTGCAAGAGATGCTTACAATTAAATCAGATCATATTCAAGCTCGTTACAAAGTACCTAGTGCTATTACGACCGGGAAACCCGTTCATAAACCCAATACGGTTCCAGAATCTTTCCGATTGCTAGTTCGAGAGTTACGGTGCATGGGTCTGAATCTGGAGCACAATTTTATATTTGAAGAAGATTCGGGGAGGGGGAGTGAAGATATTTGATATTTAATCGAAACTTTTTTTTTTTACAAAAAACCAATTGAAACATTTTATCTTACGATTCATCGGACTAATTATCAACAACTTCGGATTGGACTGGCTTCCCCCGAACAGATTCGCAGTTGGGCTGAAAGAGAGTTACCTAATGGAGACATCGCTGGGCAAGTTGATTAACCTTATACGTTGCATTATAAGACTCATAAACCAGAGAGAGATGGTTCATTTTGTGAAAGAATATTTGGGCCCATAAAGAGCGGAGTTTGTGCTTGCGGAAACTACCGATCTGTCGATAATGAAGAGGAATATTCAAATTCTCGTAAGCATTGTGGGGTCGAGTTTACCGATTCTCGGGTTCGAAGATACCGAATGGGATACATCAAACTAGCATGTCCAGTAACCCACGTATGGTTCCCAAAACGAATCCCCAGTTACATTGCAAATCTCCTTGCTAAACCTCTCAAAGAACTAGAAAGCCCAGTATATTGCGATGCGTGACTCGATTGTATGTTTCGATTATCACAGATTAATTACAATCTGTCATCCCATACGACGATGGGATGCCTCCAATTCCGACCTATTTCTCACGAGCGAGGAATATCGCGTAACTCGGGATAAGAAGTACTATATACAGAGTACGGGCTGAGGGCTCTCTTCCAAGGTTAATTTTTATTGATTAATCCATCGATTAGGCTTCGTAATAAATATTTTTATCTCACATTCCTGATTTGATGAAAAAGAATCCAAGTGTTTTTTTGACACGATCTTTCACTCAAACTCATTCTTCTTTTTTATTCAAAAAGAGGTTATTTTATGATAGAAATATGGTTATGAGGAATTAATCATCGCAAAGGTTTTTCAAATTGATTGATAACCATCGGGGTGGGGTGGAAACCCAAAGAGGAGAAGTAGTCGTATTAGGAACAAGAGAAATCTCTCCAACCTCTGACCAACTCGAGAGGGAATAAAAAAATATATATATATATTTTTTTTGTGAAGATATGAATAATGTAATAGGGGGGGGGAGAACCGAGATCACTCAGGAAAGGCAAGTTGAAGCTTGAGTAATGAACAGCTATTCTTATCTCTTATTCTTATCTCTATAGATAGGTTGGGATTATCGCACCCCAAAGACGTCGTATCATACTTTCACACTTAGATATAGTTATTTGAGCCGGATGAGAGGAAACACTCGTGTCCGATTCTCTGGGGGGGGTATTCGTTCGACCTATCCCAATCTTTTTCCTGCTAGGCCTGTGGCTGAGAGACCCACTCTATTAAGATTGCGGGGTTTGTTTAATTATGAGGATCGATCTTGGAAAAATGTTCTTCCCATCTTTTTTCCCACCCGGAACTTTGAAACTCTTCAAGGAAATGAAATAGCTACTGGAGGGGATGCCATTAAAAAATGATTAGCTAGCTTGGATCTGCAGGGCGTTATGGATCGTGCGTATTTGGAGTGGCAGGCACCGGCGAAGCAAGGATCTATCGGGAATGAATGGGAAGACCGAACGATTCAAAGGAGGAAAGATCTTTTGGTCAGACGGATGAAATTAGCCAAGGATTTTCTCCAAACGAATCTAAAACCAGAATGGATGGTTCTGGATCTTCTACCAGTCCTTCCGCCTGAATTGAGACCAATAGTTGAACTATATGAAGGCGAATTAATTACTTCTGATCTTAATGAGCTTTATAGAAAGATAATTCATCGAAATAATACTCTTATCGAATTTCTATCGGGGAGTGAATTCACACCAGAAGGGCTGATTGTCTGTCAGAAGAGACTCATTCAAGAAGCTGTGGATGCCCTTATTGATAATGGCATACGTGGACAACCAATGAGAGATGTTAATAACAGGCCTTACAAATCTTTCTCAGAGGTTATTGAGGGGAAAGAGGGACGATTTCGTGAGAATTTGCTCGGAAAGCGGGTTGATTATTTAGGTCGTTTCGTTATTGTAGTAGGTCCGTCTCTTCCATTACATCAATGTGGATTACCCCGAGAATTGTCGATCGAGCTTTCCCAAGCCTTTGTAATTCGTAACTTGATTGGGTGACACCTTGCTCGTAATCTACGAGCTGCTAAGAATATGATTAGAAAAAAAGACCCCATTATATGGAAAGTTCTTCGGGAAGTTATGCAAGGTCATCCCGTACCGCTGAATCGAGCACCTACATCACACAGATTGGGTATACAGGCATTTCAACCCATTTTAATAGAAGGACGCGCCATTCGTTTGCATCCATTGGTTTGTGGGGGGTCTAACGCAGATCTTGACGGAGATCAGATGGCTGTCCATGTACCTCTATCTCTAGAAGCTCAGATTGAAGCTCGTTTTCCAATGTTTTCGCACACAAATCTACTCTCCCCCGCTACGGGAGATCCCGTATCTGTACCGAGTCAAGACATGCTTCTAGGTCTTTATATACTAACAATTGAGAATAGGCAAGGAATTTATGGAAATAGACATTCTGATTTTATAGGTTCCTCTCCCAATATACCCTATTTTACTAGTTACTACGATATACTTAGGGCCAAAGAATTAAAACAAATTGATCTCTATAGTTTTTTGTGGCTTCGGTGGGGGGTCGATTTGCAAACGATCAGTTCGAGAATTCGTGAATTGCCTATTGAATCTCAATATGAAACCTCAGGGACCTCTTTTCACTCTTACGAGAATTACCAAATCAGAAAGTGTAGGGAGGGCCATACCCTTGGTATGTATATACTTACAACAGCTGGTCGTATCTTGTTTAATCAGCAATTAAAGGAAGCGATGCAGGGTCTATCAAAAGCCTCTTTCCCGCGTGGGACTTCGCCCGTACCGGGTACAATGATACAAGAAAAAGATTTTTAGATATGACTGGAGTAACGAAGAATGAGAAAGCTTTTTTATACATTTAATGAATGACTCGAGCCTCAATCTATTGGTTAATAATTATTACGAGGTAAAAGAAGAAAAAGTTGAGGTTTCTACAATGGCGGATAAAGCTGAATCACCTTTCTATAATAAGATGATGGATAAGACTACGATGAGACAACCTATCAGCAAGTTAGTAGTTTGTTTCGGAATCGCATCTACAACAAACATTCTAGATCAAGTTAAGGTTTTGGGTTTTCAACAAGCTACAAAAGCATCTGTCCCATTAGGCATCGACGATCTTTCAACAGTACCCTCCAAAGGATGGCTTGTATAAGATGCGGAGAGATAAGGTTACGTCCCAGAGCAGTATCATCGTTACGGGAGTTTGCATGCCGTAGAAAAGTTACGTCAATCAATTGAGGCCTGGTATGCTACAAGTGAATGTTCGAAACGAGAAATGAATCCAAGTTTCAGGATGATCGATCCCCTAAATCCAGTTCATATGATGTCTTTCTCAGGGGCCCGGGGAAGTACATCTCAAGTTCACCAATTGCTCGGTATGAGGGGACTGATGTCAGATCCGCGGGGGCAAGTAATTGATCTACCTATCCGAAGGAACCTGCGCGAAGGCTTATCTTTGACAGAATAGATTATTCCTTGTTATGGTGCTCGCAAGGGAGTTGTGGATACCGCGGTACGAACATCAGATGCTGGATATCTGACACGTAGGCTCGTTGAAGTAGTTCAACATATTGTTGTACGCGAAAGGGATTGTGAAACTACCAAAAGCATCGCTTTGAATCTCATTGAGGAAAGAAGAGGATCTATCTGAACAATATCATATCAAAGACTGATTGGACGTGTGTTGGCCGATAACGTCTATTGGGATGTGAGATGTATTGCTACACGTAATCAAGATATCGGTGATGGACTGGCTAGTAACCTGGTAGCATCGACGCAATCTATACATATAAGATCTCCTTTGACATGCAAAAGCATTTTCTGGATTCGTCAGTTGCGTTATGGTTGGAGTCTCGCCCATCACAATTTAGTAGAACTAGGGGAAGCTGTAGGTATCATTGCGGGTCAATCAATTGGAGAACCAGGAACTCAATCAACATTAAGAACTTTTCATACAGGTGGCGTATCTACGGGCGATATTGCAGAATATGTACGAATTCCGTTTAATGGACTCATTAATCCCGATGAAAGGTCAGTGTATCCCACACGTACGCGACACAGGCATCCTGCTTGGATGTGTCGAAATGAATTACCCATCCTTATTAAGAGTCGTAATAATATACACAATTTCACCATTCCAGCACAAAGTTTACTAATGATTCGGAATGATCAGTATGTCGAATCGCAACAAATTATTGCGGAAGTATGAGCCAAAGAATTTCCCCTTAAGGAGCGTATTCAAAAATCTATCTATCCAAATATAGAAGGAGAGACCCACTGGAGTAGATTTGTGTGGCATCTATCTGATTGTATAGATAATCCCATTCGTGTCGTACGCGAGACGGGTCATATTTGGATTCTTTCGGGAGTTTTTAATGATTCCGATAAGAACTATTTATTTCACGAGGATCAGGATAGAATCCATTTTAAACCTCACTCGAGCGAGAGTAGACACGAGTCTCATGAAAGAAGTGGCGAGAATATAAATGCTATTGATTATGGAGGTTTTCAAAAAGGGATCCAAGACTTTGGAATCAATCCAAAATGTTTTTCAAATTGGTTGAAACCTCCAGTATCTACTTCAATTTTTTCCAATCTCATGGTAGAACGGGGTGAAGAAAAAGAAGCAGTTTCTTTGTTACTTGAACGACAGGGAAAAGGGTCTAATGAATCATATTTTACAAATATTGATGTTCATTTAAATAAAATCTTGGATCGGAATGCCATTCTTGCTATCTACGAAAACTCAGAACATCAAACGAGCGTTTCGGGGATTATAAAATATGGTACTATAGAAGTTGAACCCGTCCCTAAAAAAGGATTTGTTTCTGATAGTGGGATAGGAAAGACTCTTGGCTCACGGTACAAAGTAATCAAAGGAGGCAACTCTTTTCTGATCCCCGAAGAGGTTTATACTATTCACGAACCTTTCTCATCCATTTTGGTAACAAATAATACTATTATTGAGGAAGGTACACAAATAACCTCTACTATTATTAGTAAAGTAGGTGGACTGATCCGAATCAAAAAGACACGAAGTAGTATTGAGATAAGACTCCTACCTGGATATATTCATAATCCAGAAAGGGTAACTAGTATACCCAAGCAGAGTGATGCTCTAATTGCACCAGGTAATGTGATTTTTAATGAATTCAAATCCGATAATTGGGTTTACCTCCAATCGGTTACACTCTACAGGAAAAGAAAGACCTCCGTCCCGGTAAGACCAGTTGTAGAGTACAATATATCTAACAATTCTTTGGTGCGAATAATATCCCACCCCGAAAAACCAAAGACGCAAAAATGCGCAAAAATTGAAGCCTTTACATATATTTCCTATAGAAATGGTGAAGAGGTTGAAATAAGCAACCATACAACTATTCAATTAGTTGGAACTTGTTTAGTGGTTGATTGGCAAGAACATTTCTACCACCTCTTCTCTACAAGAAAGGCTTATTTGTCTCTTACTAGCGTAAGAGTAAATAATATTCTCAGTACCTTTCTTCAAGTTAACTCAATATCTTTTTCTAATGCACCTCTCGCACGAAGGGTCAGGGTCAATCAGGTTTCCCAACCACCGGTGTCTGTCGACGAGCCATCCCCCGCTCAAGTTGATCTATCCAATAGTAGGAACAAATCAGTCGTCCAGTATCAAAGTACTGTTCATTCGGTATCGGAACGAGGTGCATCCTTCTTAATTCTGTCACCGTTCAACTTTCTTCGTAATATTCTGCCTACTGATTCGAGCAATAATAAGCATAAAGAGATGATTGTGGGACACTCCAACGATTCTCAATCAGATACAAATACTTATTTTCGTAATGAAAGAGTTCTAAAAGATATACTATCGAATTCTAAGTATGAATCTCTTCCAAAGAACTATCTAAATGTGGAAGAAGGGTTGGCCAAATCTAGAAGATCAGACCTTATTCCTCGTCGAAGGGAAAATCAAGAGTTAGGTTTATTAGGGACTTCGTGGGGTATTTCCCATATTTTGGTGCCCTCCCATTTCCATCCCACGTTGGGCGACGAAGCCCCTTCCTTTGAAAATTCCTTTGTTGATGATTCGACAGATACATCGGTACATAGAAATTGGTATCCGATCGATGAAAATGAATTAATATTGAAATATCCTACGAATCTTTTTTTAGATAAGTATTTATCGACCAAGCAGATCTATTTACCACCAGATTCCTCTAGTCGAGTAATCTTGTTAATTAATCTCGGACTATCAATCAGTGAAAGTCGATGTTTCTGTAGGAACAATGTTTGTCTCCAGTCCGGTCAGGTCGTAGCTATTCACCGGGAATATTTATTAACTAGAACAGCTAAGCCTCTTTTAGCGACCCGCGGAGCAATTATTCAGAAGAATTCTGGAGATATCATTGGAGAGGGAGATACATTAATAACATTACCACATGATAGATTGAGGTCTGGGGACACTATCCAGGGTCTTCCGAAAGTTGAGCAGCTGCTGGAGTCTCGTTCCGTTGCTTCTATCCCGGCACGAATCGAAGATCTTTTTGGAAGATGGAATAGGGGTATTACAAGATTAATTGGAAACCTTTGGAGTCACTTTCTAAGCGCTGGAACAAGTATGGAACATTGTCAATTGGTTTCGATCGATCAAATTTGAAAGGTTTATGGATCTTAAGGAGTACAAATATCCGATAAACACCTAGAAATTATCATTTGGCAATTGACATCAAGAGTCGTAGCATCGGAAGATGGAATAGCTAATGTTTTTTCACCCGGGGAGCTTATTGAACCATCACAAGCATAACGGATGAATCGCGTATTAAAGAGATCAATTTTCTATGAGCCTATTGTACTGGGAATGACGAAAGCATCTCTCAATACTACTAGTTTTTTATCAGAGGCGAGTCCCCAAGAAACTACTCGAGTACTGGCTAAAGCTGCTCTTCGGGGTCGAATCGATCGGTTAAAGGGATTAAAGGAGAATGTTATTCCTGGTGACACCGTCCCCATTGGAACGGGTAGTCAAGAGATTATTAGTCAACTAAAAGTGAAGAAACAAAAAGAATTTCATTCAACTATAAGTAGTAGTAAGAATTCTAAATGGGGAACAAAAAATAGTCTCTCTGGTTATCAGGGGGAACCAAGTCTACGTCATAAATTAGTTATTCATAAAGGATTGAATCGAGTTTTCTCTCGACTTAATAGCAAAAAGTGCTAGAAGAGTTACTGAATAATAAAACGTTTTGTGTATCTCAATCAACAATATTGATCAGTGGATTGTAATAATTCATCAAATCCAGTTAGAATGGAATGAATTCACAGTTTCTTATACTTGAGGGGAAGATGCAACAGAAAAATCGGAATATTGACTTGGAAGGAATGATGGGGGCGGGAGTTCATTTTGGTCATCAGACCCAGAAATGGAATCCCAGGATGTCACCTTATATATTTACGGAACGGAAGGGTGTTCATATTCTCGATCTAACTCAGACTGCTCGTCTTTCATCTGAAGCCTGTGATTCAGTATTCGATGCAGCAGCGGAGGGAAAAGAATTCTTAATGGTAGGCACAAAATATCAAGTGGCTGATCTAGTAGCATCAGCTGCAACAAGATCTCGATGTCACTACGTGAACGAAAAATGGCTCGGTGGTACGTTAACGAATCGGTCCACTACAGAAACACGTCTTCGTAGATTTCAGTATTTGCAAAATGGAGAAGATACAGGAGGGTTTGACTGACTCCCGAAGAAAGAGGCAGCGATTTCGAAGAGATAATTACTTAGATTGAAGAAATATCTAGGTGGAATTCAATACATGTCAGATTTACCCGATATTGTTATAATTACTGATCAACATGAATAATCTATCGCTCTTGAGGAATGTATTATTCCAGGTATTCCCACAATTTGTGTCGTCGATACGGATCGTGATCCAGATCTTACAGATATTCCAATTCCTGGTAATGATGATGCGCGATCTTCTATCCGACGGATATTGGATAAATCAACATTAGCTATTTGCGAGGGTCGTTCAAATTCAAAGGTCCCGGAATCAACGGATGGTGGGGCTAGTAATTATCTCGACGATTCGGAATAGAGTGGCAAAAGATTTATATCATAACTAGGAATATTGTATAATCTCATTAGAGGAATAATCTTTAGGATATTCGTATAGTGATAATTCTGAATATTTTATACACATTTTTCCATCTAAGTTAATTTTTGATAAAAAAAAAAGGGGGGGAGGGGTAATACGCATATTGAGCAACTGCGAATTGATGAGATTGATGATCCGTACCAAGTATCGAGCGTGGAAGTAGGTTAACATCTTTACTGGCAAATAGGAGACTTCCAAGTTCATGCACAAGTTCTTGTAACTTCCTGGGTAGTAATCGCCATATTGTTGTCTTTACCCATCGTAGCTACCCGGAATCTGCAAACCATACCGACTGGCAGCCAAAATTTCATTGAATATGTTCTCGAATCTATTAGGGATTCAACTAGGACCCAGATTGGGGAAGAAGAGTATCGTCCCTGGGTTCCATTTATTGGAACTATGTTTCTATCCATTTTTGTTTCCAATTGGTCAGGTGCTTTGTTTCCTCGGCGAATCATTCAGTTACCCCACGGGGAGTTGGCTGCGCCTACGAATGATATCAATACTACTGTTGCATTAGCTTCGCTCACATCAGTAGCATATTTCTATGCAGGTTCACACAAGAGGGGTCTTAGTCATTTCGGTAAGTATATCCAGCCGACTCCGGTACTACTACCTATTAATATTTTAGAGGATTCTACTAAACCCTTACCGCTTAGTTTTCGACTGTTTGGAAACATCTTGGCTGACGAGTTGGTAGTAGCTGTTCCCGCTTCTTCAGTACCTTCAATCGTTCCTGTACCTATGATGCTTTTAGGATTATTCACAAGCGCCATACAAGCTTTAACTTTTGCTACTCTAGCTGCAGCTTATACCGGGGAATCTATGGAGGGTCATCATTAGAAGCGTCAACATCAACCGCTCCAACAAAGTCTCGTATCGGAACGATGGGATGCGGTTTGTTCGTAAGACCCATTCATTGGATCACTGTAGTAGGAAAAACCGTTTTTGTGGTATCATGATACAACAATACGAGACCCTATCCTCTTTCCCCCTCCCTTTTTCGGTTATTCGCGGGAGTGGGGTGGGGGAGGGGCAAAGGATCGTGTAGCTGCCGCCTACTCCATTTGAACCATTTAAAGGGATGGATACAAAGACGGTAATGATTATCACCGCTCGGTCTTAGTACTCCATAAGGAATGAACGACTGATAAGATGTTCGAAAAATAATCTGTGAGGTTTTTCTGTTCCCCTTAGAACTAAGGGTACTGAATCTCATTCGTGCTTGTGTCATGGTCCGGCAAATAATATGGTTGAATCTCATTCACGTTGAGACTAAGATTGAAATATCTCACTAGAGAACTATTTTGGAATACCCGACTTTTTTTGATCCAATTAGTACACCACGGATAAAACATAGTATTGATAATTTTTTGTGAGGACATCAAAGCTTTTCTCCTCTACTAAAAATACTCCATTACTGACGTAACGGATCAGAATATTCTATTTCATTAATAGTTTTGATCAGATTTATGCAGAATCAATATTTCAGTAAGTATTCACTAGAGGATCTCTGTCACGCCGAGACTAATTAACATAAATCTAGTGGGACAAGATTGATTAACGTAAATAAAATAGGAGGAGACTAATACGAACCCCTTGATTCCTGCTGCTTCTGTTATTGCTGCTGGATCAGCCGTAGGACTCGCTTCGATCGGGCCCGGTGTTGGTCAAGGCACTGCCGCGGGTCAGGCAGTGGAGGGTATTGCGAGACAACCAGAGGCAGAAGGTAAGATTCGAGGTACTCTATTGTTAAGTTTAGCTTTCATGGAAGCTTTGACAATTTATGGACTAGTTGTAGCCCCAGCACTATCATTTGCAAACCCGTTCGTTTAATTTGTTTCTTACAAGACATTTCGGGATCTTTACCACACCCCCCCCTTTCCCTAAACTCTTCTCAAATCAATGGTGAATTGTTTGATTCGGGGGGAGGGGGTCTAGTAGGAAATTATTGTTCCACCTATTTAACTGAGTCCTTCCCGCATCTTTTTAAGTTTATTGATAACTCCCCCCTCTCTATTTACCAACTAAACATCCCATAAGTTTTTAACATATTGGATGAACCGATCGGTTGCCCAAACTAATTGATAAGGAAGTCCTACCTTTACTATCATTGCAAAAGTTTTTTATTGAATTCATAATTTTTTTCTTTTCAGGCTAGACCAGACGTTATTTAAAAATTAGAAAACCTTTCAAGAGGGGAGGGAATATGAGAAGTGTAAGTGAGATCGTCGCTCCCTCAAGTTATTGGACTCTCGCCGCAAGTTTTGGTCCAAACACCAATATCTTGGATATAAATTTGATTAACCTGATTTTGGTCCTATGTGTATTATTCTACTATGGAAAGGGAGTGTGTGCGAGTCGTACATCCGAATAGGATAACTGGTCTATTCCAGTTGCACTTGAAGCAGGAAGAAGTGCAAAACCCCGACGAATTCCTTGTAAATGAATGTTATGCAAGAACCAGAGCATTCCGTGGAATCGATAGAAAACCTCTTATTCTCATCGACTGATTCGGGAATATCATCAATATGGTTAAAGCTGAATCGCTTAAAGTCTTAGCAAAACTAGGGTTTTCTTTCCCCTACCGCGCAACCTAAGTCGCGGTCGGAGATCTATTCGATATATAACACTCGTATCGAGAATAATTTGATTCCTATCATTCTTCAAGAGAGAGATTAGAATATCTAAAAGTCACCAAATCTTGTTCAATTTGCTGAATAGACAACCCATACGAGATGGATACTATCTAGAAGAAGCGGCTCTGCCAATAGTAAAAAAAAAAAATATATATATATATATATATTGTCCAGGAGAGCCCTTAACCCTTTTCAATTATTAATTATTCCATCTCTAGTCGGTTAGAGGTGGATCATATCAATAGATAGAGAGAGAAAGGTGGCAGGCCCGTGTATCAGGATATTGCTGGAACCTTCCGCCCGATCGGGCAACACGGGCGGGAAAGCCGAATGGGTTGAAAGATCCGTGTTCGGTTTGGGAAGAGATCATTAATCTTTGAGAATCGAAGGTATATGATCCACTTTCATTGATCAATTTCTTAGAGAATCGTAAAAGAACAATTTTGAACACTATTTCGGATGCGGAGGAACGTTATAAGGAAGCTACCGAGAAACTTAAGGGGGCTCGGACCCGCCTGCAACAAGCAAAAGTTAAAGCAGGTGAGATCCGCATAAATCAACTTACGCAGATGGACAGGGAACAGCGGGATCTTGTTGATGCAGCTGATGAAGATTCAAAAAGATTAGAGGATAGTAAAAATTATACTATTCGTTTTGAGAAACAACGAGCAATTGAACAGGTTCGACAGCAAGTCTCTCGACTTGCATCGGAGAGGGCTCTGGAAAGTCTGAATAGTCGTTCGGATAATGAATTGCATTTGCGCATGATTGATTATCACATCGGCCTACTCAGGGCCATGGAAAACGCAGCCGATTAGCCTTCATTTCATTATGGAACAGGTTTCATTTTTCCTTTTCCTTCTTTCAGTAAGATACTTTGACAAAAACGGTAATAAACATTCGACCCGATGAGATTAGCAGTATCATTCGTAAACAAATTGAGGGATATGTTCCAGAAGTAAAGGTTGTTAATATTGGCACTGTACCTTAAGTTGGAGATGGAATCGCCCGCATCCATGGCCCTAACAAAGTAATGGCTGGTGAATTGGTAGAATCTGAGGATGGTACGGTAGGCATTGCTCCGAATCCAGAATCTGATAATGTTGGGGCTGTACCGACGGGTGATGGCTTAACTATACAAGAGGGAGGTTCCGTAAGAGCAACGGGAAAGATTGCCCAAATACCAGTCAGTGACTCCTTTTTGGGTCGTGTCGTAAACGCTTTGGCTCAACCTATTGACGGTAAGGGTCAAATCCCAGCTTCTGAGTTTAGATCAATCGAATCTCCCGCTCCAGGGATTATTTCAAGACGTTCCGTGTACGAACCTTTACAAACGGGTCTTATTGCTATCGACTCGATGATCCCCATAGGTCGTGGTCAACGAGAATTGATAATTGGGGATAGACAGACCGGTAAAACAGCAGTAGCTACAGATACAATTTTGAATCAGAAAGGTCAAAATGTTATATGTGTCTACGTAGCTATCGGTCAAAAAGCTTCCTCCGTGGCTCAGGTAGTAAATACTTTTCAGGATCGTGGCGCTATGGAATACACCATTGTTGTATCGGAGACCGCAAATTCTCCAGCCACTCTGCAATATCTCGCTCCCTATACAGGAGCAGCTCTAGCTGAATACTTCATGTATCGCAAACAGCATACCTTGATTATTCATGATGATCCCTCTAAACAAGCCCAGGCTTATCGACAAATGTCTCTGTTACTTAGAAGACCACCTGGGCGAGAAGCATATCCGGGAGATGTTTTTCATTCACATTCTCGTCTTTTGGAAAGAGCGGCTAAATCAAGTCTCCAATTAGGTGAAGGTAGTATGACAGCTCTACCCATTGTTGAGACCCAGGCGGGAGATGTCTCAGCCTACATTCCCACCAATGTTATTTCTATTACTGATGGATAAATATTTTTATCAGCAGATCTATTTAACGCTGGGATTCGACCGGCAATCAATGTGGGAATTTCTGTATCTAGAGTAGGCTCTGCAGCTCAAATCAAAGCTATGAAACAAGTGGCCGGTAAATCGAAATTGGAATTGGCCCAATTTGCAGAATTAGAGGCTTTCGCGCAATTTGCCTCTGATCTCGATAAGGCTACTCAGAATCAGCTAGCAAGGGGTCAGCGGTTGCGTGAGTTGCTTAAACAGTCTCAATCAGCCCCATTATCGGTGGAAGAACAAGTAGCTACTATTTATACTGGAGTTAACGGATATTTGGATCTACTAGACGTTGATCAAGTTAAACGATTCTTGGTTCAGTTGCGTGAGTATATAACAACCAATAAACCTCAATTCGGTGAAATTATTCGTTCTACCAAGGTATTTACGGAACAAGCAGAGATACTCTTAAAGGAAGCAATTAAAGAGTCAACAGAACTCTTTTTACTGCAGGAGAAGTGACTAATGACACAGCGTGTGCCTGTGTATAGGGGGGGGAGGGGGGATAACCCCCGCGTTTCAGTCATTTTTTTTTTCACATACGCATAGTTTTCCAAAACACGGAATTACGTCCAATAGGATTTGAACCTATACTTAAGGTTTAGAAGACCTCTGTCCTATCCATTAGACGATGGACGTTTGTTCCTCCCTAGTAGATAGTAGATACGCTCGGGCAGACGCTATATTGTGAACAAACAACTTTAGTTTGTTCACGATGTAGCTGATAGATGAAATAGACAAGGTTCGGGGCGGTCCGACCAGTATCATTAGCGGGTAGCGGGAATCGAACCCGCATCAGTAGCTTGGAAGGCTAAAGGTTATAGTCGATGCCAATGGGTGGTTATGACATCTCTAATCCAGAACCGAACGTGAAAGTCTCTATTCATTCGGCTCCTTTATGGAAGGAGGGGGGTCGAAAATCGAAAGGGATGTATATCCCCAGCTAAAGGAGGTTGCCCCTCTATCTCTTTTGTATGAGAAGGAATACGAGGTAGCAGAAGCTTTTTACGAAGGTTAATCTTTCCCACACACTTACTCTTTTCTCTAATTTATTCTGGAAAGAATGTTACCGCGAGAAAAGAGCATCCATAGCATCTATGTCAGTCTCGTCTGTATCTTGCGCAACAAGAACATACTTCCTAGATGATCCCGTTGAGAAGAAAACGGTTTTTACCAATTTCACAATTAATTGATAGAGCATGGTAAATATTTTTTTTTCATTCCAGTTACTTCGTTCTTTATTTCTACTGGCAAGAATCTTTAGGAAAATATTTTTCACCGAGTCGTAGAAGCAATTTCTTAAGTGAGAAAATGCTTGATAATCCTGATAAACCAGGATAAATCTTTCTGGAACTGTCGCTCTCGGATCATTCTCCAAGGTTCAGTGACGATGAAACGAATATTTTAGGTGTCTACCCATAGATTTTGTTTTTTTATCCTTCTTCAATAATTGTTTCGTAGCTTCTGTATCCCAAAACAATTCTGCTTCGTTACTTATTAATTTGACTTTGCAAAACAAAGTATAGGAGTAACGAGAATTACGTTTTTCATACCAATAACTATTTTAGAGAAGTATATGTACTTTTACAGAAATAAAGCTTTTTGATTTGATTTAGTCGAAAATCGGTTTGAAAGATCCCTTGACTAGTCAGCTCAAAATGATACGAATCACACTTTTACCACTAAACCATACCCGCCACGATATAATTGTATTACATAAGCGGGTTCTCTGTCTAACGGTGGGACATTCCAGAGATCCTTGACATATTGGGGGAGCTTCCCCTCCCCCTAAAAATCTATGTAACTTAGTCTCTAGCGGGGAGTTGTTCCACCCACCAGAATGCGGTTACAGATTACCCTTCCGAGCTGCCGATAAAGCAATTACTAGTGGTCCCGATGCAACTATTAGTGCCAGAACAGCAAGTTGTGCAATTATCTCTAGATTCATTATCTCTCCTTCTATCACTTTCAAAAATATATTTCAGTGTCAAAACAGTTTCTTTGTTCCCTTGGAGTGGAACGGTTCAGGTAGATTCGAATGGGTAGTTCCGTGTAGCCATGATGGACTAAGACTGATACAATGAATCAAGGCATAGTGATTTATGTAAATGATATAATTTAGTACGCTAATTATTGTTTATTAATATATACAATAAGAATGGGGAGATAAAAGAAGTAATGGCATCAATTTCGGACATTCAAATTATTTTGGCACTTATTGGTGCTTCTGCAACAAGCATCTTAGCTGCGAGATTGGCTATTGCACTGTACCGTTAATCGGTTCAATTTAGTATAGAGAAGCAGTCGGGCTAATTCTGGCTATATAAAAAGAATATTGATTCTGTCTCGGAAGGATCAATCTATACCTAAGAAATTGATTAAGGGGTCACTTATCTTTATTCTATCTCCTTCTTCTCTTTTAAGGAGGGGGGGGGGGGTTAACAAGAAAAAATGTCTATTCAATCCAGGGTTTATTTAGGATTTAACTCCACAGCGTAGAAGTAGAGAATTTATCAGACAAACTATTTTTTTAACCTTCATTCGAAGTATAGACTTCCACCCCAACTTTGTGTTAAAGTTCAGAGGAAGCTTTTACTTGGAGAGATGGCCGAGAGGTCTAACGCGTCGGATTGCTAATCCGTTGTACACTCCATATGTACCGAGGGTTCGAATCCCTCTCTCTCCTTCATTAATTGATTGATCGGCTGACGGAGTAGTCTCAAGAAAACAAACAAGATTTTGACTCTAACTCAATCCTTACGCCCAGGGTTCCGTCCAGGATCGTTTGATAAAAATCCAAAAATGAGAAGGGAAACAAAAAAGATAACTACTGTATAGACAAATAGCTTAAGGGTAAGCATGATCTAATCTCCATGGTCATAACTGGGGGTAAAATAGAATGGAATATCTTTATTTGGAATATATATAGATAGATCTGCTTTAGGAAAGAGATATAAGAAGGAATCAGGTATTTACCAGTAAAATCCTCTTTTATTTATGAGACTATATATATATATATATTTTTTCCATCTACTTTATCTCTTGCAAAAAAAAAATATCAAATTTCAACTCAATAAACGGTTAGTCTTCGCCAACCCCAAGTTGTAGGGAAGAAGCCATATTTGATTTCACTTGTTGGTACGGGGATAGGTACGTGGTTACCCACACCCCCACTGCATGTGCGATATATGAAGAAGTTAGAGGGTGTTCCCAAAGCGACTAATTGAAATTGATTTTCGGTCTGAATCAAAATAGACATTCCCCTCTGTTCTCTATTTTATTTATTCAAATATTTTTTTTTTTAATCACGTCGTGAGGGGTGGGGCAAATAGATAAATCCCGCGTTAAGGAACGTTTCATTACCGAAAACTCACCGCAGCCTGCCGCACAAAAGCTAGAAGAAGAAAAAACACTGGTATGACTGGCATTACATCCACGATTGGATCAAAAACAGCATAAGCTTCGGGTAATTTAGCAAAAAAAGCGTCATTGAGGTGAAGAAGATTCTCCAGATAGATGTTATACAAAACTATCATTTTTATTCTCCAATAACAAAGAATTTTCTTTTGAGACGGTGACATTTGTTGATCGGTCGACCTATCAGGTATATACTATTATATATTCTTCCATTCAATTAAGTAGAATCAATAGATTGAATCTTCCACCAGACCAGATTAATAATTGAATGGGTCTATAATTGAGATCTTTTTCATATAATTCTATTGAATATTATTAGTTCCCAAATTCCCTTGGTCCCTTATTGTTGCTGTCCCCATATAACCAAGTCACGAAGAATAAAAATAGGTTGACAGAAAAACCAAAGTGTGAGATAGTCATTGTACTGATCATTTATGGGGCGTGGCCAAGCGGTAAGGCAGCGGGTTTTGGTTCCGTCATTCGGAGGTTCGAATCCTTCCGTCCCAGATTTCGCTACATGGGAAAAATCTATCGCGTTCCCGCATACTAAAGATTGGGAAAATTAAAACTGATATTTTTGGTTTTGGCTCACCCCCCACCCCCTCCTACTTCTTATTTACCCTCGATGGATCTTCCAGTTTATATTATGATGATAAGCTGCATATAGCAATAGATCCCTTTATGATGCGGAACAAAAAAAATGATATTAGAATCAATCTATGAAATTAGCTTATTAAATGTATGCTGGACCTGCTCACATTGGTACTCTACGAGTAGCCAGTTCTTTCAGGAACGTACATGCTATAATGCATGCCCCTTTGGGAGATGACTATTTTAATGTAATGCGTTCCACGTCGGAAAGGGAAAGAGATTTTACCCCAGTAACTGCTAGTGTAGTGGATCGTCACGTATTAGCACGTGGATCTCAAGAAAAGGTTATAAATAATATAAGTCGAAAAGATGAGGAATAATGCCCCGATTTGATCGTTTCGACACCCACATGTACCTCTAGTATCTTGCAAGAAGATTTGCAGAATTTTGTGGATCGAGCCTCCTTATCTTCCGAGTCTGATGTAATTCCCGCGGATGTTAATTACCATTGAGTCAATGAGCTTCAAGCGGCGGATAGAACCCTAGAACAAATAGTTCGACATTATTTGGATAGGGCTCGTAAACAAGGTACATTGGATCGATCCGTGACAGATACACCTTCGGCAAATATTATTGGAATCTCCACGTTAGGTTTCCATAATCAACATGATTGTCGTGAATTGAAACGTTCACTGCGAGATTTGGGAATCCCAGTCAATCAAATAATCCCAGAGGGGGGGTCCCTGAAGTATCTAAAGGATTTACCGAGAGCTTGGTTCAATATAGTTCCTTATCGCGAAGTGGGTTTAATGACAGCGATTTTTCTAGAAAAAAAGTATGGAATGCCTTATGTCTCAGTAACTCCCATGGGGATTTTAGATACAGCTGAATTTATTGCACAGATGGAGAAACTTGTCAATGCGTGGGCTTCCGTGCTATCAGAGAAAAAAGTTAATTATCTATCATATATCAAAAATCAAACCCAATTTGTTTCTCAAGCGGCTTGGTTTTCAAAATCTATTGATTGTCAGAACCTGGCTGGAAAAGAGGTAGTAATCTTCGGCGATGCGACTCACGCAGCCTCGATTACTAAAATACTTGTTAGAGAAATGGGAATTCATGTTAGTTGTTCGGGTACGTACTGTAAGCATGACACGGAATGGTTCAATGAGCAGGTTCAAGGCTTACGTGACGAAATAATAATCACGGAGGATCATACTGAAGTTGGAGATACGATAGCTTGTATTGAACCCTCTGCCATATTTGGAACCTAAATGGAACGCCATATCGGTAAACGTATCGATATCCCGTGTGGGGTTATTTCTTCACCAGTTCATATTCAGAATTTTCCCCCGGGACATCGCCCCTTTCTAGGTTACGAAGGAACTAATCAAATAGCTGATCTAGTATATAACTCATTTAATCTGGGTATGGAAGATCATTCACCGGATGTTTTTGGTGGTCATGATACCAAAGAAGTAAGCACTAAGTCGCTATCCACAGATAGAGATCTTAATTGGACCTCCGAAGCTGAATTAGAACTAAATAAAATCCCCGGTTTTGTAAGGGGAAGAATCAAGAAAAATACCGAAATCTTTGCAAAACATAATGACATTACAAAAATTACAGTCGATGTAATGTATGCGGCTAAGGAAAAATTAAGCTCCTAATTTGATAAACTATTGGAACATTGGTGACTCAAAATAAGATTTAGGCTATTGAAATTAGAGTTATTCCACGAATGCGTCATAAACGCGATACCAGCAATCCTGGCCAGGACCGTCGCAGTAGCAAATAGTTAACAATAAGATAATTATTGGCTTTTAGATATTATGGTAAAACTTCGCTCGAAGCGACATGGTGGGAAGCAACGTGTGGCTCGAACATCGAGATCATTTTTGCGGAGTCTAGTAGCCGCCATTTCTTAAGGGGAAGATGCTCTCGCTTCAACATTCGTTGAAACCCATTATCCAATGAAACTTGAAGAATCTTCTCATATTTATCGGAACTTACTCACCTTTTTTAAGAGGGATAGTATCTATGGTTATTTCTACAGAATGGAGCTATGAAACCTCGTTATTCCACGGTTGTTGGAGGAAAAGAGTTTCCCACCAGGGACTTATTCATTTTGATTGAATCAATATCATTGGAGTGAAACGATTTAATTATTCGATATTGAATTGTCTACAACATGTGTTGGATAATAAATCATTAACTCAATGAGATCTTTTATGATGGGTCAATGGGGATAGGTTTTGTTGCTACCAATTCCCGATTTGGAAAACCCTTGGAGTTAGACTCAAACCTAAGGATTCTCAGGATTGATCTACGAACGAGAAGATACTCGATACACAATTGAATCCATTGGTAATGGGGGGGGGGGGTACTCCCGCCATTCCTCCTTCATGATAATGTTTCTTACAGAGTAATAATTGGTGACGAGATAACTCAAGAAGTGAAAGAAAAATCCATATTACACATACGTGAGTTAGGAGTACTCCCCCCACAATTGAATAAAGAACAAAAAACGGAGCATAGTTTACTATTTATCTATTTGATTGGAGTTGCGGCTTAAGCCGTACGAAGTTAAAGCTTCATATACGGTTTCGCGGGGGGGGGGGGGGAGGGGATTTACGCGCACCCACCCCGGTAAATCACCTACCGAATAATTGCAATTCATGCTCAGTCCCGACGAGAGGGAAAGGCCATTAAGGAAGTTGGGTTTCATGATCCGCGGAAAGAGCAAACCCAATTAAATATTTCTGTTATCACTTCTTTTCTTGAAAGGGGGGCTCAAACAACAGAAACTGTTCGTGATATATCGAAACGGGCAAAGGTACTTGAGCGAGTCAAAATCAAACTTTAATCAAAAATCAAACTTTAGGAGGATCTAATGGGCCCAGCTTACATTCCTTTTCAAATGTTTCTATATTACCCTTTTCTCCTATTTTTACTCTATATCTACGCCGTTTTTATCACTCCTTTAAGGAGTAGCGTGTTCAGAAATAGATACTGGTTCTCTCTCAAAGATTCCTTCGAAAGAAGTGATGTCAGACGTTTTTTCACGAAGAGGTGGGGGAAAAGGGGGAAACACTAATAATCTCAATAAATAATGTTGATTCTTTTAAAATAGTTTAAAGGTTGATAATTGATTCTCGATTCAGGGGTTTCGTATTATTCTCTGCGATTCCCTACGAGAAACGGTTACATTCTGGTAAAGTTTAAATAATTAGACCGAAGAGTATTCTATTTAGTCTATTTAGATGGATATCTCTTCGATAAAAAAAAAAAAAAAAGTCTTCGATATTGAAATTGAAAGTACCATTTCGGTTCATCCAGGGCCCCTCCTTTTATATAATTGTCCTTCGACCTCTCTCTCTCTTTATTTTTAATCTGGTTATGACTCACTCCAAATGGATCAAAATTACTACCTATCGAAGTTTGATACTCAATGAAGTTGTTGAGGTGAAATAAAGAAAGCGGCGAGTAATAGGTAACGAATAGGCATAAACAATAGAAATGGACAAAGGTCAGGAGCTTTATTTGGTTATTTGAAAGAGCTAATTAGTAAAATAGATTTGTATATACAAATCTGTTCGGAATATGTTTCTCGTAGTTTCATTCAATAATCTATTATTGTCAATCCAATTTTATTCAATCATCACCAATTGTTGGCTGGGAAACTAGTATAAATTGAATGAGTCAATTCAGACTGTTTCTCGTTACCCAGAGTGAATTTCAGCGACTTTTGCGGGTACGGGTGTTAAATTAAGAAGTAAGTAATTGAACACAAATATTTGGATTTGGATGTATTCATTATCGCCTGGGTCAGATTCGCAACTAACTTCTGAAATGGTTGATTCATCGGTTTTACAACGATAATTCAATAACCCTATCTTCAAATGAACTTTTTACAGATAAGGACCCGCAACCTGGAGATAGAGTTGCTAATATATCGAATATTTTGAATAAATCCCATTGCGTGAGATCTCGATGTTTGAGGAGTTACTACTACGAGAACCGTTTACGGATCCTTGTCCAGATTTTTGACGTTACGGAAAAGTAAAAAGATTAATCTCAACCAAGAATGTTTTTTGTATTCATTTTTTTTTTTAAAGATGATTTTTACTCAATTGCTTGTAAGCGTTTTTCGAATAGACCAAACATTGATTCAGTATTTGGGATGTATAGCATGACATCCACAAAACGTCTCATTGATAGGATGCGTCACCAAGATTATTCAGAGATTTTTTATTCAGAATCTGGTTGAAACCAATCCGGTAGCTGGAGTACAGATTTGCATTTTTATGCACTTCTAGAAACAATATGCTTAGTTTTGGAAATACCTCTCTTGTCTCGGATAATACCTTTAGTTATGAAAAGAAATAGTGATTGGAAACCTTCTCAATCCATTCATTCAATATTTTTATTTTTAGAGGATGGATTACCGAACTCCAACCATGTTTTAGATACAAAGATACCACAGAATCTTCATTCAGAGACTCCAATTCGAATGTTTCGTCGACGAATTAAGGATGCCCCGTTTCCACATCTCTCAAGATTGGCTCTCCATAAATACAAAAATTTGTCTGTAAAAAATTGGGAAGGAAAGGAAAAAAAAAATATCGCCATTCTACTTTGGAATTTCTACATCTACGAGATTGAATCATCACCATTGTTTCTATGGAAACAGGTATATAGGTCACAATCAAGATATTTTGTATCTACCGATCGGAATAACATTACTCGGAAGCAAAGACACGTTTATAGGCCCCAATTGGATACAGCAAACACCAATTCTTACCTCACTCGGAGTTTGTGCATTCACTATGGAAGATATAAGAATCACTCCCTCATGGCTTTTGGAGGAACCAGGTATTTTGCAATAAAATGGATTTATTACATTTTGATACTTGTAGGATCCCATTGTCATTATCGGACTGAATCTAACCAAATGTATATCAAATTATTATCCAGCGGTTGCGTCTCACTCTTAGGTTATACCCCAGGTGTTCAATCAGAAACAAAAAAAGTTCGAGTTGGAACCACAGAGGGTTCAGACATCAGTCTTTCCATTGCCAAGGAATTGTTTCCCAAGGTCCCAATTTCACTTCTAGTTAAGCTTATGGCAAAAGAGAATTTTTGTGATAGTACCGGGCGTCCAGTAAGTAAATTAGCTTGGACTACGTCAACAGATGATGAGATTTTAAACAGATTCGTACAAACTTGGAGGATCTTTTCTCTTTATCATAGCGGGTCAATAAATCGAGATGGATTGCGTAGATTGAGATACATACTACGATTTTCATGCGATAATACTTTAGCTTGTAAACACAAGAGTACAACACGCTCGTTGCGACGTAGATTTGATTCAGAAATGTTGTTGGACAAGCATTTAAAAAATTATGAGATGTCTCCTGGGTACAGCAAACTTAACGTGTTAAATAATCAAAGAGTTTGGCATTTGAGCGTAACCCGACCTGTCTTATCGACACTCGGTGCATTAGAAATAGGAGTCTAATGTATTTTTTTGTATAGATAGATGTATGTTCTCTACCTGTTCCCCTTCCCTATTTCATTCATCAAATACAAATATTCAAATATTGTGGTGTCGTAGTTTACATAGATACAAAAGTACCTAAATAATTGGTTGACCCTTCAATTCAACTGGATGTGATACAAATTCCTCCATCTTCAAATATTACCCTGATTTTTATTACGAATAATATTGATTTTTTCGTCTCACTTGGTAATTTGTCAATTTTTCCAGAATATATCTTGATTCTTAGTTTAATCACAATTATTGTCATTGATTTGTCACATAAAGGGAAAGATGCACTTTTGCTTCATAGAATTTCACTAATATCTCTGTTAACTAGTATAGTTCTTTTACTGTGCCAGTGGGAAGTAAAATCTGTTCCGATTGCTCCTGAAAGTCCTCAGATCAATACTCCTAGCAATATATTCAGATTATTTCTCTTGATTCGCTCACTACTATCTGTTTCATTATCGGTTGATTATGTACGATGCACAAAAACAGCTTTGGCAGAATTTTCATTATTTATTTCAACTGCAGGTTCGGGGGGAATGCCTCTGCGTTGCGCGAATGATTTGGTAACGATTTATGTAGCCTCGGAGTGCTTAAGCTTATCTTCCTACCTTTTATCCGGATATGCCAAAAAGGATATAAGATCGAACGAAGCAACTATGAAATTTTTATTGATGGGTGGAGCAAGTTCGTCCTTTCTAGTATATGGTTTTTCTCTATTGTATGGACTTTCTGGCGGAGAGGTTCAGCTTAATAAAGTAGTTGATGGACTCCTATCTACTCAGATGTATGATTCTGTTGCAATCTATACTTCTATTGCATTTGTTGCGGCAGGAATGGCTTTCAAACCCTCTCTCGTCCCATTTCATCAATGGACTCCCGATGTATATGAAGGAGTGTGATTCGTTCGAGAAACAATCAAGTCTTTATGAATAATCCCATAATAATTGATTTGTTTCTTTGCAAGATCTTACAGACATGCGGGGAACAAAAGAACTTTCCCGAACCAATATTTGCATCAATAACTGACTCTTACCGTGCCACAATCCGTGGGAATCGCCTGAGTAATCTTGCACGAGTAAAACAGAGTGGAAGAAAACAAAAGACAAAATCCAGTAGATAGTATTTATCTGCCGTGAATATTACATCGCTTTCTTACCAACTTTTGGTAAAGTTTATCTATTAAGGGTAGGTCTAACAAAGAACGGTGGGTTATGCAAATGTAGTGAGAGAGTTACTTCGTTTACATGCCTTTTTTCTTCTTGTTGATAGAAATTCGACTGGTTCGGTCCTTCATAAACTTTCGATAGATTCTTTCAATCGAAGAAATCACCCCAAGATACAATTGTTACGTTTGTTAGGAACGAAAAAAATCGTAATTTATCTCTTTCCGCCTAATGTACGTTCTTTTCAACCCATTTAGTCTTTGTCTTGTGGAAAGAATTCCCGTAG